AATGCTTTATCATCTCCTCAGAAAGCTAAGAATAAGAATAAGATTGCCATAACCATCAGTCAGCTCAATAAACCATACTTTAATTTGCTATGTCAATGGATAACAAATGCGAAGAACAAGCGAAGAGGTTGGTTAGAGATCTTATTAACTCTCAAACAATCGTTCAAGGAAGTGAGAGACTGGTGTTATTGAGTAAGGTTGTTCTGTTCCATTATTGATTCGTCGAGAGCTCGCTGATGCACTAATTCGATAATAGAATGGCCTTATCCGGTAAGAAGAACTTTAATATAGTAAATACTCTTCTCTTGCTGCGCATGCTTTCAGTGAGGTTATTGAGTCATAGGCGGAAAGCGAACTAAACGAGAACTACTCAAGCGTCAAGCCACTCACCCACATTAGCTATACCAATTCCACTTCACTGTATTTATTGGTCCAAAGGCCCCAAAACCCGAAGTAAGTAGAAAGAGAAGGATCAGAAGAGGGAAAGAGACGCGGACTATACTCTCGGTATCGGTATCGGATGTTCCCGTGAGCAGTAAGCAGCGGATCGAACCTTATTGAAAGCCGGTGCCTGTGAATTTCAAGGCAAGGCCTGTGAGTGGATTTGATTCGACATTGGGTTTATACTAGCGGATCCGGTGGTGTTTTCGTTTACCAGCGCGTAGGTACTCTGACCGAGTCTTTATGGCCCATGTGAACATTTTTTAATGTATTAAAAAAGGCCTCTCTATAACCGGTGATCATAAGTGGTGTCACTAACGGCCATTCCTGGTCGGCTCCGATAACGCAATTCCGGTAGGAGTCGGGAGGATATCTCTGCGAGATGGAGAACGTGTGGACGCTGGGTCGGGGTTTGGTGAACCAACTGGTAGCTACTCTAGTTGAGTTGAATGGGAAGTATCGGTCGGTCCCCTTATTGTTGCCTAGGTTACACCTTCGGAAGACCCCATGAAATGAATAAGGTATTTTGTCTACTTCCCTCATACCATCTTCACTTTACGCCGAGAAGACTCTCCTGTGTAGTAAGGCGCGTGGAATTAGACCAAAAGGAATACCAAGACCTCGCACGGATCGATGATACACCAAAGATGTCCTAAAGAGAAGAGAGACAACTACCTACAGAGAGGGTATCGACAAGTCTCTATTATTCCCATCAACAATCTAAGGTCTCAAAAGTTTCACATCTAAGACCCCGAGAGTTGACGATAGAGAATTGAACAAAATGAGGAGAGAAGAAGAAGAAGATATCGGTAGTTGTCCGGTCGTACCCAAACAGTAAGATTCCAGAGGGAAATGCACCTAAGATCAAATATTTTGAGCCGGCTTCCGTGGAAAATTCAGACTTTCTTTTTGATGCGATCACATAAAAACATAAACTTTGAGGCTCAATAGCTAAATACATGGCAATTGAATCATGAGCCGAGATCAGAAAGAGCATACTGCGAGTAGGAAGTGGAATTAATACAATGAATTCAAAAGCATCAAACCTCTCTTGTTCGGAAGAATCGAAACACATCGAAATGGTGCCAGCCGTACTTAATAATAGAAGGATTTGGCAGAAAAAGGTAAAAGTGTCCCTCCGACAAAGATTATTCCGGAATAAATGGGCAATAGTTAGGAGAGGTGCGCCAGCGGCGAGCAGAAGCAAGGTTATTAGAGACCTAAGTAAAGAAAGGCCAGAACCACACGTGCAAGTTTCACTGCATGTGGCTCGTCCGTGATAACCTCGGAGATTGGCCAACTACCACTAAGTGACTCCGCATGAGCCTTTAGAAACTGGTTAGGAAGAATGTAACTATCCCGGATCCAGCTTGTTTATTGGTCAAAGGCGTATGGCTTTACGAGGCTCGAAAGCCCGCCAACAAGACGACAACAGAGTCTCCGGATCTCATACCGGTTCCACAGGAAGAGTCAATCGCAAGGCATCTTGCAGGCCTAGCTTGGAGTGTAGCGTAAGTAAAGCGGAAAGAGAACACCTATAGTCTTGGCGAGTGGATCGACTGATCGGCGAGCAAGCCGATACTTGAGTGTGTTTAAGACATGTGTGAACACATGATTTAATACTCTTCAAGCCAAGGTCTTGTTCTCTATAGGGCTTATATCAACTTTGATATAAGAGTGTGGGTGGTTACTAAGGAAACCACTCACTAACTCACTCAAACTCAGGGTGGCAGTCGTAGGCGGCAACAAAGATATGCTATCCAATAGTTACCTGTTCTTCTTGTTATCAATTCGGAGACCAACCGGGAACTCGGTGAGACTGGAATACCCGATCCCATTCCGACCTCGATGCTGTGAATCGTCTTGCGCCATATGTACTGAGATTGTTCGGGAGACATGGTCCGACCCGGTCTAACGATTATGCTCTTGAGCGTAATGTTAGACTATCTGACTATCGTCAATCATTGATTGACATTCCAATCAATTGTTCGGCTCGGCGGCTCTCAACTCTCAGAGTTTGAGCTGCTACATCCAATTCTCGTTATCGGAGTATCAAGTTGTTCTCTGCAGAGCAGAGCAGAATAAAGAGCTGAGACTCTCAGCTCAGAGTTGGTCAACAACCAACTCACTCGCTCGTTTCTTACTCTTACGAGTTACGAGTTCGTACCAATTGATTCATCAAGCCGATTGATTGACCTGTCTGTAAGTCAACCCAGTTGATCTTTACCATCATGCATGCATGCATGAACAACAAACTCGATACTCGTCGAAAGAAGAGACTGCGAAAGAGTAGTTGAGAGTTAAGAGCTTGCCGACGTCAGTGTTTATCCGTCGGGTTATACTGTTATTTAAATAACAGAGAATAGAAACAAAGAGAAATCGTTAAGCACGAAGAAAAGCTTTACATTCCATCTTTGAAAAAAGCGTCAGGCCCAAAGAGCTTACAGTAGTGCCTTGCGTTGCGAGGTCGTAGAGCCGGTAACCTCGTTGCCTAAGAAGATCGCGAAATGCTTGTTTTTCTTTGACTTACTCTGAAGACTCTGTTAACGCTAGTGAAGCATAATGCTTCATGAAGCGTTACGACATGTTCTATTCGTTGAACTTGAGGTTTTTTTGACAGGCTTCTCCTAATTTGGTCAACAACCAACTCCCCGAAGCATTCTAGGCTTACGCGCCCTCCGTCCCGCACAAGAGAAGAGAATATGGGACCAAGTAAGAGAAAATGGTTCGAAGAGGCTATATAGCTTCGTCGAATGGTTTTCTCGTTAGACGGAACAACTCTCACTCCTGGTGGGCTATGGGCTCTGGACTTCCCTCAAGAGATTACTCTAATTATATATTAAGTCTCATTAAGGACAAAACACGCCGTGAGGAAATATTGACCCCCAATCTTAATTAATTACTTCAGTAATTTCCGGTCTAATTCCTCATTTTCTTATAGTTGTCTCTCTCTCTATCTCTCTCTTGAGATCTCAAGAGTCTCTTCTCTCTTTATGAGTAAAGAGATGATCTAACCGAAAGAATAATCTGTGATCTACACCTTCGGCTTGCTTGCTTGGCTTAAGTGCACTCAGGTGAGCCAACAAGTTGAACCAATAGGCTCTGAACACCTTACCCAATTCAACTTCTTTACCCGGAGCATAACCTGAGAAAACCGGTTTATTCATCTGCGCACCCGGAACGAACAGGGGATCAGGAATCTCATATGAAGTGTTCTAGGAAGAGAAGATCAGGAATCTTGAATTTTCATCTCTTAGTTGAGTACTGACTGTGGAATACTAAGAAGATCGAAACCCTCACAAAGAGTCTCAAGACAAAAGAAATGGACACTCCGACCTATACTGACTAGAAGATCGAATCGGGAATGGGTTAACTAAGAATGCGGGACACGACATAACATAGGCATTGCGACTTCCAACAATGGACTAGAAAGGATATGTACACCGATATTGATTTCCGATTTTACGAACTGGACTCGGAGGTTACCCAATCACAGATGATAACCCTAATAAATAAACTAACCAAATTAAAAGCTTGCAAGGATGGAAGGCTTGGGCACAACACTAACAGACTAGAAGGAGTTTCCACAGTCTCAAAAGGAACGGAAAGAGTAGAGGTAGAGTAGGCATCTATCGTCTTCACGGAATTTGGTTAGACTATGCCGAAAGAGAGCCGAACTGTTTAGTAGGGATCGGAAAGGTGTGACTGCATAATTCCTTCTGTACTGACAATCAGGCTACTGAGGGAGAATAATCGATTAACTCAGGAGCACCACCTTAAAGAATCTTTTATTAATCTATTCTGTGTCCCACGCCCATTCTTTTCTTCCTCAGCAAGAAGTAAATGCTAACTAAATAAGGAGATCAGATCAAGACTTGGTTTGTAGAGTCCCATAGGATTGGTTTTCTTCTTCTTCTCCTGCGGGTTATTACTTATATTTACGACACGGGGAATTGATCGAGTGCGCGCTTTCCTTTTAAATGGAACAAAAGCTCAAGATTTCGGGTAGATCAGAGACATGGGGCCACTATAAGGTTCAAAACTCCCGATGCTACATGAATTTTATTAGCTGTCGAATGAGACTACTCATCTGTATGTAGGCTGGAAAAGGGAACTCATCAAGATGTTGGTTCCGCGTATCACGTTTTTCAACAAGAATATTGGACGACTTCTTTTCTTTGTATATACCACTCTTTCACTGGACTTAGAAGACGGTTTTCATCATTGACCGGTAACTCTCCATTTTCAAAGCCTAATTTCATTCCACTATCGTGTCAGTAGTACTAGTACTGTACAGAAAAGGATGGTTAGGTTGCTCTGGATAGGCACTCTGAGTCAGCTGGGCACCTTCTTTCGTGGGACTGATGACTTTCTTGTTGATGCAACAAGTAACTGAACTGCCTTACAGATAGATAGCCCGCAACCACCATTATCTCGGGGCACGAGAGTAGCTGAGAGAACGGAACGAGAAGGTAGGCCGAGTCGGTTTGATATAGTATATCAGAGCAGTTAGTTCACCAAAGAAGAGAAGACAACATCTCATAAGAGCCTTTAGGGACTTCCCGCCGTAGAGCACTCTATACTTTATTGTGTTTTATGAGACATGACTGGTGAAGTCCATCAAATTATTGGTAAAGAATCAAAGTGAGGGCTGTCGCTATGAGTGCTACGGATGGTCTAATGAGAGGAGAATGGAAGTGATTTTGGACACAGGTCTCTACTCTCAGTGTTCCGGTCCACTCTTTTCGATGCTGTTGCTGTGAATGGGTTTGTTTTCATCTACTCACTTGGAAGACTAGTGCCACAGCCAAGATTGTTGCTTCTTGAATCGAATGGGCTGTTTACTCATTTCACCAAAGAGTCGTCATCTCTCTTAGTCCTCGCAAGGTCAATCAAAGAAATCCTATCATCTTTTTTCGAGTCATGCCCGGAATGATCACTGTTGCCCCGGAGATGATCTCCAAGACAGAAAAGAGTGACGGATTGCCGACGAGCCTCTGTAAGATGACTAAGAGAAGCTCAATCGAACAGACCTATAATTAATCCTGAGAATGGGGTGAGCAACAGGCGAAAGAGATCAACGAGCTATAAGATAAGTAAGATATTAGACAAGAAAGGCATCTCTCCTATAACCCCCGAAGGCAACACCATGCAAAAAAGAAAGCATCGAATTCAAACAACAATTGTCAATTGATATCCTTTCGATAGGTCCGACTCAAAACACTAAGAAGGGTAAGAACTCCAGACAGAGCGCTGACAAGAAAGCAACAATAAAAATAAGAAGAGTGAGTTCGCAGCACATGACCGGAAGGCAACCAGAGTCAGGAGTCAGAGGATCCATAGTACCTACCACCCCACGGACTGCATATCATTGGTTTCACCAATTCATTGACATTCAGACAGACAGCGGGAAGGGCGAACACTCAGTCCTCGTCCTCGTCCTCGTCCTCGTCCTCCGGCAGCACACGTCGTGGGAAGTCACATCATTAGAGGAGTTATGCGAGCCTGATTCTACAATGTTTCTTGCGCACCGTGATCGCACAATAAATAGTAGGAAGAGCATCGCTTGGGGGATTGACTTCGGGTTTGTTGGGATCTTTCTGGGAGTTCAATCCAAATGCGAAGAAGCATGGAGACAAGGCCTTGATTTGAAATTGGAATGAAATTCCGAATCTCAGAGCTTTGTCTACGAACAAGGAAGCTCTCATCTCAGTCATGCACCGGAAATCCAATCAGGAGTTCGATCCGAAAGCATGCTTCCACGCAGAACAGAAGGATGATGGATAAGTGGTGTTTCCAGGGCCTGACTAGTGACTGAGTAACGCGTAAGAACCTCCAGCCTAATGACTAAACCGTAGGATCAACAGAAATCCGTGAGGGTAGTAGGTCGATGAGCTTGAGTTGAATAGCTCGCCTCGCTTCCGATGTGATCTCCCACACATTGTGAAGTCGGATAGGCTTGTTGGGTATCCAGAAGACCCCGCAAGCAAAACTCTGAATGCTGAGTCGCATAATTACTGCTCTTCGTTAAGGTCCGGTGTACTTTATTACAGGAGTGAAGTTACCATTCCCAACCCTTGTGACTATCTGACACCTGACAATCTTTGATTTATGCATGCTTCAGTACCACTTGCCGGGAAGTAAAGACCAGAAAAAGCGATCCAGAAGAGACCATCCCACTCTGCAGTGCAGTCAGATCCCCCAGCGTATCGACCGGAAGATCTTTAGTGATATAGAGTCTACAGCTCAGCTCGAGTAGTCAACGATTCATTCCCCTCGCATATACCCCTTATAAGAAGATTGCAACTGCCCTTGACATCCATCTTACTTAACTACTTACCCACTTATGTAGTATAGGAGGATCTGCTTGTGTTGAGATTGAACGAACAGAGAAGCCTCATCAAGTGCACTCTTAAGATTCTTATTCACAGTAAGAAGAGCTGGCTCGATGGAAGAGTAATCCTGGCTCTAAATCACTTCAGAGTAAGACAATATGGATATGGATAGTAAGGTCATTCTTCAAGACTCCACTTCGGGCATAAGAGGAGAATCTCGACCGATATGATGACCATGGCCTTCTTTAGTGTTGGCTTGGTAAAGACCTGGTCAGGGCGTAGCCCGCTTTCACTTAATGTTATTGGGAGCTCTTTCTTCTCCGCACTTCCGTCCCTTTTTACTTACCGAATGAATCCACAGAGTCAAGCAGTATCGGTTATTCTTTCTCTTCCTTTCGGCTCTCGTCCTTTCAGTGAAACGAAAAGAGAATGGAATGCAGCCAGAAATAAGGTCATTACGGAGAATAATAGGCCGAATCGATTGTCCACTTGGGTAGTCGTATTCTACGGACTCATTCCTCGTTTTGACCGAAGGGAAAGCTACTCAACTCCTGGTCTGCTCGTTGTATGACTCTGGTGGATACTCACTCGGGTCCTTGAAAGAGAAAGTCAACAGGGCAAATCCGGCAACGAGTTTGATCGGCTCCTTCTTGGCCTTGTAAGTTCCAGGGTCTTTCGAGTAATTGAGTAAGGCTGTACGGAATATCCAATTACGACCTTGATTGTGTGAAGTGGGATGCTAAGAAAGACAAAAGAAAAACCAGAGCTAGCGTCTTACCCCTTCTTCCTTAGGAGACCAGACCAGGAACTCAAGCCGCAAGGATAAAGGCTTCCAGTCGAATTTGAAGGATCCACTCGATTCTCCACTGGATGAATATAAAGAAGGAGATGTTGACTAGGAAGACTAAAAAGTGATTGAGGCCTACTAGACAATAGGGATGCTTGCCCTCATTACTTTATTATTCAGGGAAGCAGCGAGAAGTCAGCTCTTTATGTTTGTTGACTGACTCAGTCAAGTAACGAAGCTAGTCCGACACATCTGCTGTAGAGCCGACAATCAAAGAAGGAAAGCTCCCCCCTCTAAGTTACTTGATCTAGGTTAGTACTTCTTAGAATAGCCACTAACTAGACGATGGCACCTCTGTCACCAGTGGATAAGCCTTACGCCTCAAGCTGCACCTACACGTCTCTTCTGGATCTGGAGTAGATTGATTCATAGTCTCTACAGCCATTATGTATGTATGTGGCATAGGAGTTACATCTCTATCAAATCCTTCTGAGTTGCTGAAACTTAAACGTATTCCACTTCACTTTGACAAAGAGCTCTTACTGTCTTCCGGGGTACCCTTTCAACAAGAGACTTCCGCTTGCATTTGATTTGCGTTCACACACTCAGAGCCACACTGGGACCGTTCATTTGTAGTGTTCAATGAGCCAGAACTCTCCCTTTATTTGAACGAAAGGCTTCGAGAAAGCGGGTTAAGCACCTTCTCTTACTTCTTCCCCATACTTACTGTGCATTCACTCCCCTTCCCTTATAGTGTTTATTTGAAATAAAGGCTCACCTCTCCGAACTGTTTATCTCTTATTCTGACTTGGGTTGGATAACCGATGAATTATGCCCGGTGACTGGTGTAGCGAGGCTTGTTTGTTCGTTTGGAAAGAGACTGCATGCACTGATCTTGGTAGCGTGATCGAACCAGATTGCGTGAGTGTGAACGGGTGAGGTGTCATGTTTTTTTCCGATGTCCGCTTTTCTTTGGCTTGCCAGGGCATTGAAAGTCAAAAGTCCGTGAACACGAGAGTCTTGATTCCATCCTTTACAGAGGGCAGTCTAAGGTCTGCTCCGAGAACTACAACAGACGCATTCCCATATGAACCCAACAAGAGATTCCTTTTCTTCTCCCGAAAGAAACCCACCTTTTCTTTCTTCTCGAACCCCCGCGCACCCAACCTTTTCATTACTGTAATGAATGTGATTCGGGCAAAAGAGAAGAGGGAAAAGAAGGCTACTTGCTTTGGAGACAGATCCGCAAGAGGAGGGTTCTCGTTCAAACTAGCTAAGCTCGGGCACTGCTTGTCAATTGGACAGGCTTTTGACGATTTGAATATGGTGAATGGAAGCCGGTCTCATCAGTTGCCTGAGTTTGATAAGCCATTTTCGGTTGCAACCTCGCTTATGTATGGCAGCAACCTTGACGGTACTTGATGCGGAAAGTGAACAACTCTTTCTTTTCTTCGTTGACGAGTCAAGTGAGTGTGGGCTTGATAGAAGCAAACGAGTTGGCTAGTAGGATAGATTGGGCAGGTTGTCGCTGACGACTTTTGGGATAGTCTGGGCATGGAATGGCTACCTTCTTTGTGTTGTCTACTCAAGAAAGAGGGCTTGAAGACTGAGCTGATAAAGAGTGCAAGGTCGAGGAGCGCGTTCAAACGTTTAGTACCCTGGGCAGTCGAAGAATAGCTAACTCCTTTCCGATCTGACTCTTAACTCACGGATTTCTCAATTAATAACGAAGTGACGGAGCTCTCCTAGTAAGCAATAGCCCGAGCATAAATAATGGCATTTTGAACAAAATTCTTACCCCGGTTCCATGTAAGGTGCGTGCAGATGAAGCGGGTCTTTCTTGTAAAACTGCCAGTGTTGATGCATCGAATGATATCACCTGATCCCTCACTGGAATGCATTCATCCATGTCAACAAGTAATCCACTTGGTCGGTCATATGAAAGATATATCCCATAGTCCTCCCTTCTACTCGTCTATGGGGGTAGTATCCGTCAGCCTTGACTCGTTTGAACCTCGCCCTGAACTTGAAGTGCCATCCGAATATACGGTTATAATTAAGTAAGGTGCTCAATGGAAGGATCTTACATGATCATAAGAGAGGATCGAACTGCCGAATCGAAAGTGTGCATCTCTTTGTATCGGCGAAGTTCACGAGTTGGAGATAAGCGGACAGATCCACAGGGTAAAACACCGCCTCTCAACAAGATTATACCATAAGGCCGATAGACAATAACTCCCCCCGAACACAGCTGACAAAACTACTCTGTGCTCAAAGAGCAACTCTTATCAAAAGGTGCTGAGTTGGAATCCCATTCTCACTAAGGTTCTTGTCCGGATCCATACAGGATATAACCGGGAACGGAGAGCTTACCCCGCCCTTGTCCGCCTTTGCCTCTGTGGTCTTCAGAATGCAGGTTGTAAGAATGAGTGATTTGCTTCAAAACCGGAGAGCTCCACTTATTTGAATTGAACAGGGTTCCCTCTGTATGGTCCCTGGTCCGAAGTTGGATCTTACGGGGAATGTCCATGGATGATTCTCGCATTAAAGGGTTTTGAAGAGAGTATCAAGCTGTTCGCAAGGGCCAACGATCTTCCCCAGGGCCAGAGAGGAATCCTACCGTATACTCAACAGCCCATCCGACGTTCTTGACAGGCCCATCAACGAGATCTCATCAAGTTGGCCTCTCCCTTCGGAACGGAAGTTACTCCCATTTTAGTCGAATCAAGCATTCTATTCTAATGTTCGGATCAACTCACTAAAGTAAAGTGTATGGGATAATAGGAAGTGACGCAAAGTTCAGAGATTGGCATCCTTGAATTAATTGCTTTATCTATGGATTTACAAAAAAGGTAATACTACATCCTCTGTGTTACAAGATTGGATCATGCTCTACACCCTGGGTTCATATTTGCGACATGGAGACTCACCCTGATCGAATGAATATCCGATTTGCATAAATGGTTCACCCCATCAGAAGCAAAAAGGATCATCCCTTCGTACCCAGCCCCGGAACTAATCGTGCCTTTCGATATCATCATCCACGCCATAGTGTATAGCAAACTATTTGAAATCCTTCCTCCGAGGACTCCTTCCCTTTTTCTCGAAAAGGTCGAGGACTCCCCCCTATATCAAACTCCGATTCGTCGAAATCTCTGATCAACGATATCCATTTATCCTATATTTCAGGGATTCCTTGGTTCGGGCCGAAGAAGCAATGTCACTCACGATCATTCGATCAAACTAACTTGCAATCTTTTTCTGTCCGCGAGGATCCCAGAGCTTCTTGGGAATAGGTGGAACACGAGATCCGAATCATTCTCAACGAGGAAGAAGAGTAAAGAGAAGAATTGATCCACTTTTCATCTCCGGGTAGTAACAGGTAGTGCGATCCAGAACAACTCAATCAAAAGAGCCTAAAAGAAGTCTCGTTAATTTCTTCATGCTCGTTCCAAGTACCTTTTAAGAATCCCCTTCACCTGATTTCATCTCTATAGATCTTCCTAACTAAGAAACCGATTAACGACTCCTCGAACTCTCGAATAAGAGACCCGACGCATTCGAACGCGCTCTACAGAGCCCGAAAAAAGACTTATTCACCTGATGAATAGGAACAGAACACAAGAGAAGAGGCACTACTCTTGACATCGATGTCAAGGAATCCGTAATTGACAGCAAGAACAATTGGCAATGTGCGCAGTCGAACCCACATAGGTGCTTGTTTAGAGAATACCGAGAGACTAAGAAGGAGCGGCAACCCCAACAAGTAAATTATCTGAGCTCGGTCAAAGAGAAATACAATTGAAACGAGCGCACCTCAAAGCCTGACCCTGATAAGAAAATCAAAACCAAGATCCATAGAATACGGAAAATCAAATTGATTAGAATGAACTCGTGGACCCGCATGAACAAAAGAAACAAGCAAATTATTCGATCCTTAGGAGGCGTAGTATGGAATTCGTTCATCTAGAGTACACTGAGAACGGGGAAGGGGAATCCATCAATGTTTTTGGCTCGCAAGAAAGCTCTCGGGTCCTTCGAACTAGTAGAGTCCTATCTATCCACCTCTCCAGACACAATATCTTGAGTACCTATGATGGTGACCACATCTGCTGGCATGTGATGTTTGGACATAGAATCGAGTCCTTGTGAATGGGCAGAGCCAGGTGCTCTTATTTTACGACGGTAGGGACGATTGCTTCCATTACTGACAAGAAAAACACCAAATTCTCCTTTAGGTGCTTCAACTGCGGTATAGGTAGAAGGAGCTGGCACGGAAAACCCTTCTGTATAAAGTTCGAAATGGTGAATTGAGGTAGAGTAGATGATTGTAGTCCTTTTTCGGCTATATTGTCTTGAAAAGAAAACAAGCTTGCATCCGCTCCCCCTATTGTGATATTATAACCGGTCCCATCTCTCTTCAAACCTAACGTGAGAGTTTCCCATCATAGGGCTTTCTATCTATAGATTTGAGCCATTACCGAGGAGTCGTTCAGAACTCATCAGACTGCTCCTTATAAGAGTTCTTGGCTCAGCATTATCTTCTAGAGCATAGGTGTGTTTATTCGGCGCTACGACAACTACCGCCTCGCTATGGAATATCTTTCGTGGCTAACGCTCAGTCTTACTTCCTTTATCTTATAGTCTTGAACAACCTTGATGACCGTTCGCTTTCTCAGTAGCAAAAGCCCTTCTTTGCCCCTTCAGTCTCAGTCGAATAAAGATCTTTTTATTGCTCTGCCCTCGTCAAGCCTACAACTTTGTGGAGGTTACGGTTGAAGCGTTTCGGAATGACAGCATCGAAGATAGATATCTCACGGTTATCCCGGACTGCGTTTCGGAAAAAGTGCCTACTTGAAATGAAAGATAAGGGCGAGCACTCTCGTGTTTCAACCAACCCCAATAGAACGAGACTCTGAATAGAATAGTTGTGGGGCACTGTGTACTTACAGCCTATGACGATAAGCAAGTGAGTGAATGGGGCGCGGTTCATCAAGCCATTTCTCGCCTCAACCCCCTCTCCTATAGGTTACTAATTAAAATAGAGGTAATTGCTTCGCACCTGACGACACTATAGCCCTCTCGAACCTTATATTGGAGCTTTGTGTCACTAGTGGCCTCGCTCGAGCGTTTTCCCAGTGCGGAGCCCCAACGAGGAAGTGAGTGGTTTATCATTTGTAAAAAATGCTAATCCCTCTTTTTGTGCTACTCTTATCTAGGGCGGTAAGCAGATAAGAAAACGCGAAGCGTTCTATTGGTTTCCCAACTTGTTTCTTCTATCTAAAGGCTGCCCTCTCTCGGCTGGATGTTGGTCCCAGCCTACTACGAGGATCCCGTTTCCAGCAACCCAACCTAAATGAGGTGGAAAAGCCCTTGTCTAGGAAGGAGCTATGAAGCTTACCCCGCGCATTCTGAAAAACAAACAAGGTAGCTCTCAACTGAGATAATCCACGAATCAGGGAACTGAAAAGGGTCAGCTGGCACTTCCGTTTTCACTGTTTGTTCTCTTTATCAGACTCGTTTTATTTAGGTCCCGTGGTTATACTATGCCGCGTTTACCGGTCCTTTTCTCTTTATATAGTTAGTGCTTCGACCCGAATCGATCGTTCTCTTTCTAGCTTCTCGTTCCAGTGGATAAGATGGCGCTCCAACTCAACTAAAGAATGGGACGGCAGTGGTCCGCCGGCAAGCTCGTTCTGAGATCTTGGACGCAGTACATTGGAATCCAGAAGCACCACCACGAACGCTACGCGTTCTTCGCCTGCGGGAACACCACCCTGTTGTGCCAGCAGCCAACTCAGCGTGTCATCTTTGTTATCCTCATCAAGCCACTGACTGTCTAGCTTCTCCCACCTAAAACTGGTAGACAGTTCCTTTTCTTCCCCCATATCCAATGACGAAATGATAAGACAAAAGAAAGTCGTTGACTCTTGATTCCGCATAAGAACCGGAAGCGCTATGCGGGGGGACAAAGAAACGGTTACGAAGAAATTTGGGGTGTTCCCAATGCTTCTCCACGCCCAACGAGATGCGCCCTCGGGATGCTTGTTGAAACCCCATAAAAGGTTCCGAGACGGAGCTTCACCTGAGTCGAGGTTAATAACGGCGATGATCTTCTATGACACTCACACGGCGCACGATTCCATGGATAGTTTCATTCGTGATCTCGGACAGAACAACTTACGATCATCTGCTTTGATCATGCCACTAGGAATTTGATTAGGACATTGCACAATGATCCGAACACTTTGTCGCATCTCTTCAATACGGAGACAGTAACGATCATAGCGATCTCCTCTGGTACCTAATGGTACGTCAGGATCCAATTGGTCATGAACATCGTAAGGTGCTGCTCTTCGCAAATCCCAGCATACCCCTGGTTGGAATGGGTAAGCCCACTTCACTCACTTCCTTTAACTTAGTTAGGCCCGGGCCAAGTCAGTGGTGGACCATGTCGTCGGCTCCCCCCCTTTCAAAACTGTACGTGAGAGTTTCCCTTCAKACGGCTCATTCTCATCATCTGGCCGATAGGCTTGTTTGGGTTGGTTCACGAGCACCCGAAGGAACTCTGTGAACTAGGACAAAGAAACCGAGAGTCAGACACTTAGCTACATCCGCAACAGGAATGTGGTTCTGGTTGAGTCTTTCCCGTTTTGTTCTGAATTCAAGACAACAAGATACCACCCGTTAATCTCATCTAGTGTTTCGTTTCGAGGGTTGTTCGGAGTCCGTACTCTGGTCCTCGTTATTGGTGTGCGCCCTATGGTCCTATAAACAACCACAGAGATGAGAGAGGAAGAAGGTGGTACAGGTAACAACTCTCCTATCAGAAAGTAACGGGTTGTTTGTATAAAGAGAACCCGGCCCCCTATTTTATTTCATTCGACGTTCCGGTTGGTGAGAATATAGGACCGATTTGATTGCAGGAAGAGCTGATCCGCTTTGCAAGAAAGAACCCAGTCAGCCTCGACTCGGCACTGCTCTGGAGCTTCGCTTTTAGGCTTCCTCTACCCACATCTCGAAGAGAGCAATCTGTCTTCTGTGCCCGCAGCACTTCCAATATGGATAAGAAAGATAGGTTTACCATGTTCCATCAAGAGCACCTAACCTATGCCGAGTTTGGCGGACCGTGCTCACCCCGGTGAACTGCCCCTGCGGTTCCGACGTGCCCAGAGGCCAGAGGCGAATCCGTTCACGTAGTCCGGACCAACACCATTCGAAGGTGGGCCTAGAACAGTCATGTTTGGGCTTACACACATTCGCTCACTTACGCTGTCCCCCATCAGCTCAACCTACCCGGGCCTTTTGGCTCTTCTAACGTCATAGCTCAAGGCTTCACACCAAGTCTTCACTGACAGAATATGCTTCCAGTAGGGTATAAGCAGAACCGTTGTTGCCTGATGGGAACTCCCCCCAAATTGCTATCAATGTCTTCATGTCGCACGACCTCTTAACATTACACCACTGAATCCCCACTCCCTTGCTTGCTGTGCAGTGACAGTCCCAATATCCACTAATCGTTGTTTCCAGATACGGTTGCCGGTTGACATCTCTTCTAATTCGTCGATACGAGAAGCAAATTGTTGTGTGAAGGACTCAATATCTCGACATAAGCCAATAGGCAGATCTTGTGCCACTCCACCTGGTCGTATGAAACTGGCATGCATCCTGGCTCCCGAGACTCTTTCAGAGAATTCCAACAATTTCTCCCGTTCCTCAAAAGCCCACAGGAACGGAGTTGATGCTCCCACATCCATAGCATGAGTAGTTAAAGCAAGTGAATGATTTGAAATTCGAGTGATTTCACGGAATAACACTCGTATATATTGAGCTCGTAATGGTACCTCGCAATTCACAAGTCTCTCGACGGCTGAAGAATGAGCGTGTTCTTGGGCCATCATAGAAACATAGATTCGGGTCAACGACGGAACGAAACTTGATGACGACAGCTTTTTCGTAAACGTTCACTTGCTCTCCGAACCGTGCAAGAAGGTCACCCATCACACGGCTCTCCCACTTGAGTGACTCTTCAATGAGATTGAATAATGGCACTCAACACTCTCGTATTGAATGTTCTTTGTGCCGGCAACCAAAGGCGTTTTCTAGATGTTTTAGGTTATGCAGCAATAGAATACCATAGATCAAAAGGCTTCTTTTGTTGTGTTGGGCTTCGCTCTGGATACCATGCATAATGGAAAATGGAAAATGGAAAGATCAAAGAATATGGGTTCTTTCCGGGCGTGGCCAGACGATCATCAGATTGCCCTCCCGGTATGAAAGAAGTAGGAAAAAGGTGATTTCATCTCTCGAGGCGTTGAAGAGATATCCTGACCGAATCCCCCTCAGTTAGCCCTTCTCGTTTCGCCAACAAAGAAGTCATCCTGACCGAGCGCATTCGAAGTACTACCTCTTCCCTTTCTGTTGTAACAGACTCTAACCATCCTGTCCAATCACTAAGAAATACCAAAAATGATAGCACAATAAGATTAAGTTATGTCATTTCTTTGACAGGGTAGTGACTCAACCCATTCCAAGTCTTCTCCCGCACTTCATATTCAAGTAAGCGACTCCGTATGAGGACCTCCTTCCCTTAGGCCCACTCTCCAGTTCTCAAAATCATCGATAGTGCAGGCAGGTACCACGAGCCCTCTGTCCCACACATCTATCCCGAATCAAGTAAGTGTAGTTCACCGGTTCACCGAATGCTCTCCTTTTTTCCTCTCGGCAAAGATCGTGTGCAGTTATGCTTCGCCATAGTAAAGACCCAGTTCCCGTTCTTTATCCGGTAAAGCAAAAATATCACTTGGCTTTAGATCTGATCTCCGACACACAAGGAAGGACGCTTGAAGAGGCGAAAGGCCCTTTCCTCTGGTCCTTCGGCCGATCATTCCGCCGGCACATCTTGCATTCACTCTCCGTCGTTTGACTGCCGCTCGGGGATGTACGTCTTAGTTAGTGGATCGGCACCTTATTAGATAATACTCTTCTAGGACATGCTGTTGTCGTCGCCATTTCCATATGTCACTTAGTCAGTCGTCTCATCTCTGTTGCGGGCCCGAACTCCATTCAGTGACTCCGCGATCGCCCTCTGAACGATCAGAATAAGGTAAAGCTTGAAGATAAGTTTTGTACTCTATTAATTTCTCAGTCCCTCTAGTCGGGTGGGCGGTCTTTCGACCATCTCTCCCTCAAAACCGTACGTGCGGGTCTCCCCGCATGCGGCTCACGCCATTCGACGAGGCCTAGGAACCTATTCTTCTCTCGAAAATATCCTGTATTGGAAAATATTGTGAGAAGACAATCGTAGACCCCGGAAGCTCATTCGCGTGTAGGCTACCGTTGACTTTCTATTCATTGGGAATTGACTTTCTTTTTGATAGGCTCGCTCCCTCTTTTTCCAATAAGTAGAGAATCACTTCCGTTTTCCATTCATAGGGCCCTATCTAATTAAATAGGGGAAGAGAAAAGCATTCCATTTCCGTCAAATGACCCGGCCTCCCATGGCTTCCAGGCTCTCACCTCCGAGTCGCACGGCGCAACGCAAGCCTACCACGCTTCGCGACTTCGGCGTTTTCGCGCCATACGGTTGCCAGTAGTGCCATCCTCCCCGCTGGCTGTAGTAAGTAAAATGGTTACTCTGTTATGAAATGGATTATCGGCATAAATGACGTTAAGAATGAGACAGCAGGCGGGTTACACGTTCCACTGTGCCGAGATGTGAGGAGTGCGCCAGGTGGTGATGATCACCCCGGGGTATGCGCGCTAGCGCCCTTGACAGGCACTCCAGGATCCGATCAAAACCCGGGTCCATTCATCTGACCGGTGTTGTGGATAACGAGGCCACCGTCACAACCTTATCCCTGTCTCTGTTGTAGGAAGGTAGCGGTTCGATTGAGTTGCTCAACCGCCCCTTCTTAGCCCGGTGCTCATATGACGCGCTACGGAACACAACCTCGTGCCGGGTGGACCAAGCATCAGTCGAGCTATCTGACTCGGCGTCAGCGGCTTCGTGCCGCACTGGAGTAATCCAATATGTGGTTCCGCACGTTCCACCACTTCTCCGTTCATTTCCAATACTGATCGTGAAACACCATGAGCAGCAGGATGTTGAGGTCCGGAATTCGAAGTGAAATTGTTTATTTGCCTATTGGTCATGGTAAGCAAAGGCGAAGAAAAGAAAGAGATTATTCCCTGATAGCTTGTCCCGTACTACCAGTAAGTACCAATGCATCTCCCCGCGAGAGCGTGGACCTGTCGTGCCATCTGTGAAGCATAGAGCTCAAAAGAAAAGAAAGATAGTGCATAGATATTGGCAATAGCTTTCCGAACTGAGCGATGGATTGATGCAGTGCCGCCAGAGAAGCTGAAAGTGCCCTAAGGATACCAACAGAACAACCGTGACATCTTCTAGTTGAAACACTCTTCCCGGCTCTGTTATGACAATGAAAGAAAACGAGCGAGCATACTCATTCATCTTACAGGCCCTAATAATGGATGAGATTAAGTAATGGTCTAAGGACTGTAAAGAGAGAAGAGACTCTTGAGATCTCAAGAGAGAGATAGAGAGAGAGATATACAACTCTAAGAAAATGAGGAATTAGACCGGAAATTACTTAAGTAATTAATTAAGATTGGGGGTCAATATTTCCTCACGGCGTGTTTTGTCCTTAATGAGACTTAATATATAATTAGAGTAATCTCTTTAGGGAAGTCCAGAGCCCATAGCCCACCAGGAGAGTTGTTCCGTCTAACGAGAAAACCATTCGACGAAGCTATATAGCCTCTTCGAACCATTTTCTCTTACTTGGTCCCATATTCTCTTGTGCGGGACGGAGCGTAAGCCTAGAATGCTTCGGGGAGTTGGTTGTTGACCAAATTAGGAGAAGCCTGTCAAAAAAACCTCAAGTTCAACGAATAGAACATGTCGTAACGCTTCATGAAGCATTATGCTTCACTAGCGTTAACAGAGTCTTCAGAGTAAGTCAAAGAAAAACAAGCATTTCGCGATCTTCTTAGGCAACGAGGTTACCGGCTCTACGACCTCGCAACGCAAGGCACTACTGTAAGCTCTTTGGGCCTGACGCTTTTTTCAAAGATGGAATGTAAAGCTTTTCTTCGTGCTTAACGATTTCTCTTTGTTTCTATTCTCTGTTATTTAAATAACAGTATAACCCGACGGATAAACACTGACGTCGGCAAGCTCTTAACTCTCAACTACTCTTTCGCAGTCTCTTCTTTCGACGAGTCGAGTATCGAGTTTGTTGTTCATGCATGCATGCATGATGGTAAAGATCAACTGGGTTGACTTACAGACAGGTCAATCGGCTTGATGAATCAATTGGTACGAACTCGTAACTCGTAAGAGTAAGAAACGAGCGAGTGAGTTGGTTGTTGACCAACTCTGAGCTGAGAGTCTCAGCTCTTTATTCTGCTCTGCTCTGCTCTGCAGAGAACAACTTGATACTCCGATAACGAGAATTGGATGTAGCAGCTCAAACTCTGAGAGTTGAGAGCCGCCGAGCCGAACAATTGATTGGAATGTCAATCAATGATTGACGATAGTCAGATAGTCTAACATTACGCTCAAGAGCATAATCGTTAGACCGGGTCGGACCATGTCTCCCGAACAATCTCAGTACATATGGCGCAAGACGATTCACAGCAACAGATCGAGGTCGGAATGGGATCGGGTATTCCAGTCTCACCGAGTTCCCGGGTCTCCGAATTGATAACAAGAAGAACAGGTAACTATTGGATAGCATATCTTTGTTGCCGCCTACGACTGCCACCCTGAGTTAGTTAGTTAGTGAGTTAGTGAGTGGTTTCCTTAGTAACCACCCACACTCTTATATCAAAGTTGATATAAGCCCTATAGAGAACAAGACCTTGGCTTGAAGAGTATTAAATCATGTGTTCACACATGTCTTAAACACACTCAAGTATCGGCTTGCTCGCCGATCAGTCGACTCGCCAAGACTATAGGTGTTCTCTCTTCGAGAGTTCTCGAGAGCATGCATCTCGATCGAAGAGTTCAGAGTGAACTCGTTCTCTCACTAACTGAACTGTTAGTAAAGTGAACAGAGTCTTCACTTCAGACAGAAGTGAGTAGTGATCTTTTGTCTGAAGACATTTCTGTTGTGCTTGTTTAATCCGTCATGAATGACTGATTAAAGGTAAGACAGAGTTCTCTTCCGAATATAGGCCGATAGGCCGCATAACATAAGATAGTGTTCTCTCTTCTCTTCCGAAAAGAGAATATAGGCCGAAAAGAGTTCTCGATAGGCCGATCGCATAATCCATAAGACCAGAGTCATTCAGTGAAGTTAGACTCGAGTGACGTGCCCGCTACTGCTACGAATTTGTGAGAGTGTAGCTATGCAGTCAGAAGGTTGCCTTGAATTATTCTATAAGACACTTATTAATCGTTGATTGAATGAATCGTGTACGCTTGTTGAGTTAGTTGATGCTATAGTAGCTTTACAAAAGAGTCGAGGTAGAGCTTGTTGAGGATTGGAGTCAAGTTGTTCTATTGCAGTGAAGGTACGAGTTATGAGATTCAGGCTCGCATACGGTACGTGGGTTTATTTCGTTTAGTACGCCCAATAACACAAGAAGGGAGACTCCGAAACACAACAGGTGCATGCCGCACTCACGAGGGACTGCCAGTGATATACTGGGGGAAGGTGGGGATGACGTCAAGTCCGCATGGCCCTTATGGGCTGGGCCACACACGTGCTACAATGGCAATGACAATGGGAAGCAAGGCTGGAAGGCGTAGCGAATCCGGAAAGATTGCCTCAGTTCGGATTGTTCTCTGCAACTCGGGAACATGAAGTTGGAATCGCTAGTAATCGCGGATCAGCATGCCGCGGTGAATCTGTACCCGGGCCCTGTACACACCGCCCGTCACACCCTGGGAATTGGTTTCGCCCGAAGGCATCGGACCAATGATCCACCCAGGACTTCTGTGGTACCATTAGTGCCACAAAGGCTTTTGGTCTCTTCTTGGCATCCCACGGTGGGGTCTTCGACTGGGGTGAAGTCGTAACAAGGTAGCCGTAGGGGAACCTGTGGCTGGATTGAATCCTTCGGTAAGACCCACCCATAATCGACTTCCTCGTAAAGCTGTTACCAGAGCATGCATCCGGTTGTTCCTAAGAGCATGATGCTCGAAAGCCTACTAGTAAGTAACCTATAGGCTCTTCTTTGCTTAGTTTAGAATAAGGACCTCGAGTCGAAGACTTAGAGTATATTAAAAGGACATTCTCGTGCTAGCTGGCATAAGAATAGACTGCTGTCAGGAAAGGACATAAGTGGAATAGCTTTCTTCAATCACAACCCTAGAAATCCAATTAACTAAGAGTCTGTCATGTACTCTATAGGGTCATGTAATCAAAACGGGGCTGAGAATCTCCCAATCAGAGAAAGAAAGAGGGTAAACACAGGGCCTATCAACAAAGGGTATGCAGCACACTCGTATACTTTATTGGAGACGATGCGATCGGTGAGAGTTGTGTTCGACGTCCTTTTCTGTGTTCTTGCTTGTTGTACTTCTTTATCTTGGTGTCACATGATGAAGTACATGCTTTCCCTCTCTATGGTCAGTGAGATGAATAAAGATTCTCTGATTAGTCGATGCCGTATTCGGACTTGGAGACACACAAGAATGAATAGAATGTTCTATGGTGGTCGGTCAACGATTTATGGTCTATGGTCCTATCATCAATCAACGTCTTGATCACTCTTTCATGTCGTTCCGTCATGTCATTATAAAAGGTATTGTATGGATGTTACTGCTCGTGCTTCTATAGTATAGGAATAAGCTGATTCAGAGTCATAAGTCTGCGACCGTTCGAAGAGAGACCGTAACAAGGAGACGAACTGTAGTAAGGCCGGGGGGTGATAGGACAAAGAGGCTGTGGGCAATCAAAATCAGATCGTAGCTTCGAGTGTTCAGGTCCCCTAATACCGGAAAGAGCGACCAAGAGGCTACCTATAGCTCATGAACCAAGTAATGGCTTGACTCTCGTTTCGGAAGAGAAAAGAGCACTGTTTAGCTTATCTCTTTTCGGAAGAGAAAAGAGTACTAATCTCAGGCGAGAACAAAGCAGCCATCCATAAAGTGGGAATGCAAGATCCCAATCGAGTTCCGGTCAAGGCTTTCCTTATCAAAGATCAAAGACCGGCCCATCTGTCTCAGAGATGTTATAGGTTGTCAAAAGCAAACAAAGAAGAGAGAAAGCCTCGTAGGAGCCCTTATTCAAGCTTCACTTCCCTGATTGTAGTATGGAGTATTCGTCTGGTGGGTGTAACGGGGTAATTCAACTCACTGTCTCTGTCATGGTTCACTGTCCAGTCAACTGTTTAGGGGGTCGGTCTCGTGACTCTGCACCTCTTTCTTCGGTAATCAGTAAAGCATAGCTCTGATATCTGTCCGAAGGTACACGATAAGCGTAAAGTGAGATCACAGAGAACACAACCGAAGGAAAGTACGGGTTCATGAGGCGAGCTGCGTGAAAGGAAAGACTGGTCTTCTTTCTTCTCCCAGATTTTCCTGTTGAAGACCCCCGGTTCAGTAGGACCTTTGCCTACCCCCGGACGAATCAACCCGCTCTCTAGCCGACTGTGATCCATCCCGCCCGTTGATCATATACCTGGGAACGTGTCATGTCACATACTATAGAGTTGAACGATCAGAGAAGATATGTCCTATAAACGATGAGGTCCCTCTTTCGTGCATACTAATCTGAATGGAGGTTGTTCTCTCTACTTTCATTTAGTTATAGGTTATCTCTTTCTTACACGACTTTATTAAGATGCTGAACCCAGATGTTCGCTTTGCCTTACTTTTAATGTGGATAGTTGTTTGATCAGGGGGTAAGACAAGGGTGGTCGGCTTTGCTACCCGATTGAAGCTTTCGAATCCCCATAGACTAGCTTAAGTACTCTGACCTGCTTTCTTTTCGTTCTATCCGTTGATCTGTTACCTCCCTTTGCTTGCTGTCAATAGCCCTTTCTCAGGTTGTGTTAAGTTTTGAAATCACTGGTGAGGGAAAGGATTCAGAGTCTCTTAATAACCTGACAGGAGGAGTGGCTTTCGGTGGACTAGTTTCGGCTTGGAGAAGGAAGAACAAGGATTAGAGAAAAGGCTTGAAGCAGGTAAAGGAGTGACAAAGGAAAGAGAGTCATCAGTCCCCAAGCTGTCTTCTCTTACTTATGAGTTGCAAACAACGGTTAGTTCTCCGGGTCTGACGGATGATAATAAGGGACTTAGCTCCTTCTCTGGGTGTGGTTAACCTTATGGATTCACCATTCTCAATTGCTGCGAAAAGCACTCCTTTAGGGATATCTTACTTAAATTAAGTTAAGAAGGATTTATCCTTATACTCCTCTTTTGGACAGTAGTCACTCCTCAAAAAAGAAAATGAGGACCATGCCTCGTTGGTCCCATCAAGTCAAGAGTATAGCAAAAGAACCGAACCGGTTCCATTCATCAGAAGAGGACAAGAGGCGGGTGCGCATTGTTGTCGTCCTTCCATTCCAAGAGGATGTGAGCACCCAACAAAATAAATATCTGATGACCAAGGAAAGTCGATCATCACAGCAACAGAAAGTGAATAAAGTGCAGAATGAAGAACCATAAGACTGAATTACTTGTTGGTAGGCCCATACATAAGAGAAGCCACACCCTTACTAATGAACTCTGCAAAGTTTCCGTGAGATGAGTTACCGCCCCTTGGATCGTTCTACCCCAAACATCGGAATCGGATTGCATTGAAAATGAGACAACGAAATGGTTGTACATCCAGAAGAGCTAACGAAGAAAACCTGATCCCAAGCAGATACTTGGCATGTTGTACCTCTTCCACCAGGGTTCTGCGCATCACAAGGAGGGAAACGCAAACCACGATTTGCTTTATCCGGTATCAAGCGTGAACGACGAGCAAATCGAACACCTTTCTTCATAGTATACGAGGAGTATCAACAAGAGAGACCGTATCGTAAATGCATGAATATGGTGTACCAACAAATCTCGTTAAGGGGTAAGGTAACAAAGCAACCACTCAATCACCCCAAGTCAAACTGGTGCTTGTTGCTTCGTCGGATGCGCACCCCGGTTGTCACAAGTGTGATGGAATTGTTCGCGGTATCTGAAAACATATCTTCTTTTGGGGGCCTAAAGCACTCATGGTATCGATATTTATCTTTATGGATATACCAAAACTGTGAAAGCCTAAATAAACACTAAAGAGACATCCCAGAGCGATATGATTGCATCGCGATGCCTACCTAATAAGGACACGATCTAATTACTAATTATATAGACGACTAATAAGAGATCGTTGTAGCGAGTCGTTGGATCAGAGTGAAGAGTCTTAGTCTTACCATTGGTGGGGCTATGCGCAGAGCAGAAACGATGAGAAATCCACATGTGAGAACACAATGAATGGACAATTGTGTACAGTCGATATGGGGCATAGGGAATACACTGGCTACAACGGTGAAAGAGCCTCACATAGCTCCTAGGTTAATAGAATTGTGAGCAGGATAGTAGGATCGATAGGGATAATACGGTCTGGCCTGTAAACCTTATGCTGAGCCTATAAAATCTTTTATACCATGATGCCCCATGCATGGTCCTATACATGACCCTATATCAGGAAAAGAATTGCAAGAGCTAACGAAAGGGTGATGAGCAATTCTCTCGAGACCGACCACTGATCGAATCCGCAAAAGGAAGCAATTCGACCAATTCATAAGGGTTGCTCGGGATAAAGTTGAGCCAAAAGACAAGATCACGGATAAACTCATGAGGTTCGAGACTCTCTATAAGAGTCTATTCAGACAGAAGACTCTGTTCACTTTACTAACAGTTCAGTTAGTGAGAGAACGAGTTCACTCTGAACTCTTCGATCGAGATGCTCTCGAGAACTCTCGAAGAGAGAACACCTATAGTCTTGGCGAGTCGAGTGATCGACTGATCGGCGAGCAAGCCGATACTTGAGTGTGTTTAAGACATGTGTGAACACATGATTTAATACTCTTCAAGCCAAGGTCTTGTTCTCTATAGGGCTTATATCAACTTTGATATAAGAGTGTGGGTGGTTACTAAGGAAACCACTCACTAACTCACTAACTAACTCAGGGTGGCAGTCGTAGGCGGCAACAAAGATATCCAATAGTTACCTGTTCTTCTTGTTATCAATTCGGAGACCAACCGGGAACTCGGTGAGACTGGAATACCCGATCCCATTCCGACCTCGATGCTGTGAATCGTCTTGCGCCATATGTACTGAGATTGTCGATTGTTCGGGAGACATGGTCCGACCCGGTCTAACGATTATGCTCTTGAGCGTAATGTTAGACTATCTGACTATCGTCAATCATTGATTGACATTCCAATCAATTGTTCGGCTCGGCGGCTCTCAACTCTCAGAGTTTGAGCTGCTACATCCAATTCTTTCTCGTTATCGGAGTATCAAGTTGTTCTCTGCAGAGCAGAGCAGAATAAAGAGCTGAGACTCTCAGCTCAGAGTTGGTCAACAACCAACTCACTCGCTCGTTTCTTACTCTTACTCTTACGAGTTACGAGTTCGTACCAATTGATTCATCAAGCCGATTGACCTGTCTGTAAGTCAACCCAGTTGATCTTTACCATCATGCATGCATGCATGAACAACAAACTCGATACTCGTCGAAAGAAGAGACTGCGAAAGAGTAGTTGAGAGTTAAGAGCTTGCCGACGTCAGTGTTTATCCGTCGGGTTATACTGTTATTTAAATAACAGAGAATAGAAACAAAGAGAAATCGTTAAGCACGAAGAAAAGCTTTACATTCCATCTTTGAAAAAAGCGTCAGGCCCAAAGAGCTTACAGTAGTGCCTTGCGTTGCGAGGTCGTAGAGCCGGTAACCTCGTTGCCTAAGAAGATCGCGAAATGCTTGTTTTTCTTTGACTTACTCTGAAGACTCTGTTAACGCTAGTGAAGCATAATGCTTCATGAAGCGTTACGACATGTTCTATTCGTTGAACTTGAGGTTTTTTTGACAGGCTTCTCCTAATTTGGTCAACAACCAACTCCCCGAAGCATTCTAGGCTTACGCTCCGTCCCGCACAAGAGAAGATGGGACCAAGTAAGAGAAAATGGTTCGAAGAGGCTATATAGCTTCGTCGAATGGTTTTCTCGTTAGACGGAACAACTCTCACTCCTGGCTGGGCTATGGGCTCTGGACTTCCCTCAAGAGATTACTCTAATTATATATTAAGTCTCATTAAGGACAAAACACGCCGTGAGGAAATATTGACCCCCAATCTTAATTAATTACTTAAGTAATTTCCGGTCTAATTCCTCATTTTCTTATAGTTGTATATCTCTCTCTCTATCTCTCTCTTGAGATCTCAAGAGTCTCTCTATTCTCTTTACAGTCCTTAGACCATTACTTAATCTCATCCATTATTAGGGCCTGTAAGATGAATGAGTATGCTCGCTCGTTTTCTTTCATTGTCATAACAGAGCCGGGAAGAGTGTTTCAACTAGAAGATGTCACGGTTGTTCTGTTGGTATCCTTAGGGCACTTTCAGCTTCTCTGGCGGCACTGCATCAATCCATCGCTCAGTTCGGAAAGCTATTGCCAATATCTATGCACTATCTTTCTTTTCTTTTGAGCTCTATGCTTCACAGATGGCACGACAGGTCCACGCTCTCGCGGGGAGATGCATTGGTACTTACTGGTAGTACGGGACAAGCTATCAGGGAATAATCTCTTTCTTTTCTTCGCCTTTGCTTACCATGACCAATAGGCAAATAAACAATTTCACTTCGAATTCCGGACCTCAACATCCTGCTGCTCATGGTGTTTCACGATCAGTATTGGAAATGAACGGAGAAGTGGTGGAACGTGCGGAACCACATATTGGATTACTCCAGTGCGGCACGAAGCCGCTGACGCCGAGTCAGATAGCTCGACTGATGCTTGGTCCACCCGGCACGAGGTTGTGTTCCGTAGCGCGTCATATGAGCACCGGGCTAAGAAGGGGCGGTTGAGCAACTCAATCGAACCGCTACCTTCCTACAACAGAGACAGGGATAAGGTTGTGACGGTGGCCTCGTTATCCACAACACCGGTCAGATGAATGGACCCGGGTTTTGATCGGATCCTGGAGTGCCTGTCAAGGGCGCTAGCGCGCATACCCCGGGGTGATCATCACCACCTGGCGCACTCCTCACATCTCGGCACAGTGGAACGTGTAACCCGCCTGCTGTCTCATTCTTAACGTCATTTATGCCGATAATCCATTTCATAACAGAGTAACCATTTTACTTACTACAGCCAGCGGGGAGGATGGCACTACTGGCAACCGTATGGCGCGAAAACGCCGAAGTCGCGAAGCGTGGTAGGCTTGCGTTGCGCCGTGCGACTCGGAGGTGAGAGCCTGGAAGCCATGGGAGGCCGGGTCATTTGACGGAAATGGAATGCTTTTCTCTTCCCCTATTTAATTAGATAGGGCCCTATGAATGGAAAACGGAAGTGATTCTCTACTTATTGGAAAAAGAGGGAGCGAGCCTATCAAAAAGAAAGTCAATTCCCAATGAATAGAAAGTCAACGGTAGCCTACACGCGAATGAGCTTCCGGGGTCTACGATTGTCTTCTCACAATATTTTCCAATACAGGATATTTTCGAGAGAAGAATAGGTTCCTAGGCCTCGTCGAATGGCGTGAGCCGCATGCGGGGAGACCCGCACGTACGGTTTTGAGGGAGAGATGGTCGAAAGACCGCCCACCCGACTAGAGGGACTGAGAAATTAATAGAGTACAAAACTTATCTTCAAGCTTTACCTTATTCTGATCGTTCAGAGGGCGATCGCGGAGTCACTGAATGGAGTTCGGGCCCGCAACAGAGATGAGACGACTAAGTGACATATGGAAATGGCGACGACAACAGCATGTCCTAGAAGAGTATTATCTAATAAGGTGCCGATCCACTAACTAAGACGTACATCCCCGAGCGGCAGTCAAACGACGGAGAGTGAATGCAAGATGTGCCGGCGGAATGATCGGCCGAAGGACCAGAGGAAAGGGCCTTTCGCCTCTTCAAGCGTCCTTCCTTGTGTGTCGGAGATCAGATCTAAAGCCAAGTGATATTTTTGCTTTACCGGATAAAGAACGGGAACTGGGTCTTTACTATGGCGAAGCATAACTGCACACGATCTTTGCCGAGAGGAAAAAAGGAGAGCATTCGGTGAACCGGTGAACTACACTTACTTGATTCGGGATAGATGTGTGGGACAGAGGGCTCGTGGTACCTGCCTGCACTATCGATGATTTTGAGAACTGGAGAGTGGGCCTAAGGGAAGGAGGTCCTCATACGGAGTCGCTTACTTGAATATGAAGTGCGGGAGAAGACTTGGAATGGGTTGAGTCACTACCCTGTCAAAGAAATGACATAACTTAATCTTATTGTGCTATCATTTTTGGTATTTCTTAGTGATTGGACAGGATGGTTAGAGTCTGTTACAACAGAAAGGGAAGAGGTAGTACTTCGAATGCGCTCGGTCAGGATGACTTCTTTGTTGGCGAAACGAGAAGGGCTAACTGAGGGGGATTCGGTCAGGATATCTCTTCAACGCCTCGAGAGATGAAATCACCTTTTTCCTACTTCTTTCATACCGGGAGGGCAATCTGATGATCGTCTGGCCACGCCCGGAAAGAACCCATATTCTTTGATCTTTCCATTTTCCATTATGCATGGTATCCAGAGCGAAGCCCAACACAACAAAAGAAGCCTTTTGATCTATGGTATTCTATTGCTGCATAACCTAAAACATCTAGAAAACGCCTTTGGTTGCCGGCACAAAGAACATTCAATACGAGAGTGTTGAGTGCCATTATTCAATCTCATTGAAGAGTCACTCAAGTGGGAGAGCCGTGTGATGGGTGACCTTCTTGCACGGTTCGGAGAGCAAGTGAACGTTTACGAAAAAGCTGTCGTCATCAAGTTTCGTTCCGTCGTTGACCCGAATCTATGTTTCTATGATGGCCCAAGAACACGCTCATTCTTCAGCCGTCGAGAGACTTGTGAATTGCGAGGTACCATTACGAGCTCAATATATACGAGTGTTATTCCGTGAAATCACTCGAATTTCAAATCATTCACTTGCTTTAACTACTCATGCTATGGATGTGGGAGCATCAACTCCGTTCCTGTGGGCTTTTGAGGAACGGGAGAAATTGTTGGAATTCTCTGAAAGAGTCTCGGGAGCCAGGATGCATGCCAGTTTCATACGACCAGGTGGAGTGGCACAAGATCTGCCTATTGGCTTATGTCGAGATATTGAGTCCTTCACACAACAATTTGCTTCTCGTATCGACGAATTAGAAGAGATGTCAACCGGCAACCGTATCTGGAAACAACGATTAGTGGATATTGGGACTGTCACTGCACAGCAAGCAAGGGAGTGGGGATTCAGTGGTGTAATGTTAAGAGGTCGTGCGACATGAAGACATTGATAGCAATTTGGGGGGAGTTCCCATCAGGCAACAACGGTTCTGCTTATACCCTACTGGAAGCATATTCTGTCAGTGAAGACTTGGTGTGAAGCCTTGAGCTATGACGTTAGAAGAGCCAAAAGGCCCGGGTAGGTTGAGCTGATGGGGGACAGCGTAAGTGAGCGAATGTGTGTAAGCCCAAACATGACTGTTCTAGGCCCACCTTCGAATGGTGTTGGTCCGGACTACGTGAACGGATTCGCCTCTGGCCTCTGGGCACGTCGGAACCGCAGGGGCAGTTCACCGGGGTGAGCACGGTCCGCCAAACTCGGCATAGGTTAGGTGCTCTTGATGGAACATGGTAAACCTATCTTTCTTATCCATATTGGAAGTGCTGCGGGCACAGAAGACAGATTGCTCTCTTCGAGATGTGGGTAGAGGAAGCCTAAAAGCGAAGCTCCAGAGCAGTGCCGAGTCGAGGCTGACTGGGTTCTTTCTTGCAAAGCGGATCAGCTCTTCCTGCAATCAAATCGGTCCTATATTCTCACCAACCGGAACGTCGAATGAAATAAAATAGGGGGCCGGGTTCTCTTTATACAAACAACCCGTTACTTTCTGATAGGAGAGTTGTTACCTGTACCACCTTCTTCCTCTCTCATCTCTGTGGTTGTTTATAGGACCATAGGGCGCACACCAATAACGAGGACCAGAGTACGGACTCCGAACAACCCTCGAAACGAAACACTAGATGAGATTAACGGGTGGTATCTTGTTGTCTTGAATTCAGAACAAAACGGGAAAGACTCAACCAGAACCACATTCCTGTTGCGGATGTAGCTAAGTGTCTGACTCTCGGTTTCTTTGTCCTAGTTCACAGAGTTCCTTCGGGTGCTCGTGAACCAACCCAAACAAGCCTATCGGCCAGATGATGAGAATGAGCCGTCTGAAGGGAAACTCTCACGTACAGTTTTGAAAGGGGGGGAGCCGACGACATGGTCCACCACTGACTTGGCCCGGGCCTAACTAAGTTAAAGGAAGTGAGTGAAGTGGGCTTACCCATTCCAACCAGGGGTATGCTGGGATTTGCGAAGAGCAGCACCTTACGATGTTCATGACCAATTGGATCCTGACGTACCATTAGGTACCAGAGGAGATCGCTATGATCGTTACTGTCTCCGTATTGAAGAGATGCGACAAAGTGTTCGGATCATTGTGCAATGTCCTAATCAAATTCCTAGTGGCATGATCAAAGCAGATGATCGTAAGTTGTTCTGTCCGAGATCACGAATGAAACTATCCATGGAATCGTGCGCCGTGTGAGTGTCAGATCATCGCCGTTATTAACCTCGACTCAGGTGAAGCTCCGTCTCGGAACCTTTTATGGGGTTTCAACAAGCATCCCGAGGGCGCATCTCGTTGGGCGTGGAGAAGCATTGGGAACACCCCAAATTTCTTCGTAACCGTTTCTTTGTCCCCCCGCATAGCGCTTCCGGTTCTTATGCGGAATCAAGAGTCAACGACTTTCTTTTGTCTTATCATTTCGTCAATGGGGGAAGAAAAGGAACTGTCTACCAGTTTTAGGTGGGAGAAGCTAGACAGTCAGTGGCTTGATGAGGATAACAAAGATGACACGCTGAGTTGGCTGCTGGCACAACAGGGTGGTGTTCCCGCAGGCGAAGAACGCGTAGCGTTCGTGGTGGTGCTTCTGGATTCCAATGTACTGCGTCCAAGATCTCAAACGAGCTTGCCGGCGGACCACTGCCGTCCCATTCTTTAGTTGAGTTGGAGCGCCATCTTATCCACTGGAACGAGAAGCTAGAAAGAGAACGATCGATTCGGGTCGAAGCACTAACTATATAAAGAGAAAAGGACCGGTAAACGCGGCATAGTATAACCACGGGACCTAAATAAAACGAGTCTGATAAAGAGAACAAACAGTGAAAACGGAAGTGCCAGCTGACCCTTTTCAGTTCCCTGATTCGTGGATTATCTCAGTTGAGAGCTACCTTGTTTGTTTTTCAGAATGCGGTTATCTCCACGTGAATCCCGATCAGGAATAGGCAGGCAATACAATAATCGAACGCACAGAGTACCATTTATACAAAGCCATCCTTATCTTATTCTTAATATATGATGGACAGCTCGAGAAAGCGGACAAGTACAAACCCTATTCTTATTCTATTACCAGTCCAGTGCTTCGTCGTACCCTGACTTTACTGGCTACTTTCCTTTTCCTGGGTTGTCTTCCATGTTTGTATAGCTACATGATGGAACCTCGGCCTCCACTCGACAGCCGTCCTCGCGGCTCAAGCATATCTCGCTTATTGATTGAAAGGCAAGACCAGACTACTTGATGACAGCAGAACGAAAGAATTAGGAGATTATGAAAATGATGCTTTTGCCGATTGCACTCGGATAGCGGCCTGGTGAATGGGAATTGGATGGACTTCGATGGGCTTTGTTGGTTTTCCAAACAAGGTGGCATTTCCGGGCCAGGGTGAAATAGATGAATGCTAACAGTGGGCCTTCACTCCAATAGAATGACGAGCGGAAGCATATTATAAAGTATGGGCAAATAAACCACCGTGTTCATCACAGGCTCTTGGGATTGGTAAAACTATATTCGGATAATCATCTCAAATTACTTTGGATTCTAGCCAATAAAATAAATATGTGGTTTCAAGGAAGATCAATTTGGACTCGTTAGGTTGGGCCCCCATTACCGTGTACACCTTTTGGTTATGAAGATGTGGATCCACCGATGGGTCTTGTTCGAAGCACTATCCTATATAGGGTCTTGTGTCGGGTTGTGTTATTAATATTCCGTCAACCTCATGGTTCACTGTGTAACCCAATTTCTTATTGTCTGGCTTTTGGCATGTGCTCCGATTGCTTAAAGCCGATAGGTAAGTAACCCGGCGTTTCCGCTGTTACTATTCTGTCTATATAAGGACTGAAGGCTCACCATTAACCAACTGAAAAGCCGGAGTTACTACAGTAGTTAGTTCTTCTCCTCGTGCGAGTCTAGCTACAGGTCTAGGATTCCCGTTAACTAGTCTCTGAGTGCCCTTAACGTAATCTGTCTAGTCTCCTAGCTTGTGCCTGAGTGGAAGCTCTTTCTATATTAAGTAAGTCAGATCTCGACTATGAGTAAAGGGAAACATCAGATATTATCTTTCAGGATTCACTACTATAATAAGGAATATTGAGGAGTACTGCTTCAGACATCAATCATCGAGAAGCCAAGATTCTCCAATTGACATACATCTGATCCCTGACTGGAAAGAACCTTTCGCTTAATGAATGATTAGGACTGTCTGCTAGAACGGACAAAGCTACTCGACCGGGAGAGTCACCCGCATCATTCCCGCCTGATAGCGAGCTCAAATCGGCAACAGACTTGGCTTAAATTGATTTTCAAGAAGTTGATCAACTTTCTTTGTAGAGAATTTACCATTCCCAGCTCGAAACTCTTAGTAAGTAGAATAAATAAGATAGACCCGAATGCTCGTTGGGGGTTCTTTACTTTCCTACTTCCTCATTAACTCTTGATAGTACTTCTCGGATGGAACTCGGTGAACTTCAATTCTTTTTATTTGTTGGAGAAGGATCCACTGGTAAGAGACTGGAGTATCTTCATTAGTAGCCGGAATTTCTCTCAACAGCGTCATTCAATTCAAAGAACAAAAGACGGTGCCTGTTATCGGTAGTCAATGGCTAAACAACCTAAACTGCTCTGCCAGCTTCTTGTAGACTGAACTTCTCTCTTTACCATCGATAGGCTCCGTTTATTTGGTATGGTCTGTCTACGTCGAATTTATCTTCACGAGTGGAAACGAAGTTCTTGGTCATTAACAGGGGGAAGAAAGATCTCCATTTCATATTCAGTGCAACCCACAACCTAAAGGGAAAGCTTGCTGTCTGTAGCCATAGAGACTAGGCGTAAGCTCTTTCTCTTCTATGAAAGTAAGTTAGGCAGGGTGCAGCTTCGCTCAGCAGAAGAGCCTGACTTGTTATTAGTAAAGCGCTAGCGCGCCCCTATGGTACTGGTACTGGTACTGGTAAGAAAACACAAAGGGTCAGAGTCACTCTTTCGGAACATGTCGTTCATTTCATTCACACTTGCTCAAGCGACGAGGCTGGGGAAGACTACATATGAGGGCTACGAAGCTTTGCCCCTTCCCCCCTTGCTTTATTTACAGAGTGTTATGAACTGACTAACTAAATGACTAGATTCTCCCGGAACGTTAGCTAATAAACCAAAGTCTTTGAGTTCCCTCAAGAAAACTTGTTTTGTGATTCAGGGCCTCTACCATTGAGGGGTGCCCGGGGGGAGAGTGGCCGAGTGGTCAAAAGCGACAGACTGTAAATCTGTTGAAGTTTTTCTACGTAGGTTCGAATCCTGCCTCTCCCACTTGTAGTGTAGACTTCATAGAAGATAAACAAGATAATATTCTGGTAGGAACCGAACTACCGAACCGACATAAGCTAAAACTACAAGCCGGAATCGAATCGCTTCTCTATTTATTTGAGTCTCGGGATTGATAGGGTAATCTAGAGATCAGAGTAGTTCGCCAACCTATTAACATACGATACAATATTTCACGGCCAAGAAAGAGCTTCGCTCGGTGCTGATGCCTTGGTGTTCTGGATGAAGCCGAGACATTACGATAGGCGAAGGAAAGACCATTATCCTATCATGGCGTTTGATCGAGTATTGGAGTCGGGGAAAGAAAAGGCTTGGGATTGGAGTCTTTGTGCGAGCCGTATGCGGTGAGAGTCGCACGTACGGTTTTGAGGGGGGGGGTCTCTACGTGTGGGCCTACCCACCCTATTTGTTCCATGATCTATGGGTCTACTGGAGCTACCCACTTCGATCAATTAGCCAAGATTTTGACGTTGACCGGATACGAAATCACGGGTGCTCGATCTAGTGGTATTTTTATGGGTATTCTCTTTATCGCTGTAGGATTCCTATTCAAGATCACTGCAGTTCCTTTTCGGGCGGCTGTAGGACGGCCTATAGGTAGGGTAGGATTGGGGGTGGTACCGCTCATACGGCCAATCTTCTTACTAACCGCGGTTCGGGCTTAGAGCGTGAAACTCATCACTACCTCGTAAGGGCGTTGAGACCATAGCATGTTAAACGAAAGCTCCGCTTTCTGGAGTGTTGTCACACAAGATAAGAGCACGCCTAGAAGAGCCACTCGCTCCGCCTCCGCTTTCTGGAGTGTTGTCACACAAGATAAGAGCACGCCCGCCAGCTGGCCGGGCGAATCGAAGTTATCTTCCGGTCAACTGTCCAGTCAAGGAAAAACACAGTAGAATCACGCAACGCACGCTTGGTGTTCCTGCCCGCGAGTAAGAAAGAAGAGCGACGACAAGGTTTCAGATTAGACTGTTTGCAGCATATGGGAGCGGATTACCCAAACAATCCCTGGGAACAATGAAAAAAGATGATATCTCGGTAACGAAAACTCTATGGGGCTGTATTGGCGAGATCCAACGGTGAACAGCTGCCCAACAGACAAACCGCATGGAAGTCCGAGGACCTTTAGTACCGTACTCTCCCGAACCAGCAGCCTTCGCGCCAAGCAAGACCGCCATTGTCCCTTTCGCATTCATCCATTCCGCCTCCTTCTTTGTTCCAATAGAGTCCACAAGCAAACAAGCTAAAGTGGTTCGTATGCCTGATGAAAGGGAACGACCTTCTCCGGGTTTATGGATTCAGAGTCCGAACTAAAGTCACGACATAAAATAATAAAAGGCTGGACGCTTTGGTTGACGGCATTCCAAATCCAAAGAACTCGAGTTTACGGCTGTTGTTTCTTTACTCGATTGAAGTAGCCTTTCGTCGCCAAAACAAAAGAAGTAAGTCACTATCACGCCCGAGACTCTGAATCACCAAAGATAAAGATGCGATCCGCGAATTGGTTTTGAAGTGAGTGATGAGGTCGCAAAGATGGAAAAGAAAAGGATGGCTCCTATTGTGACTCAAGGTTGTTCTTCGCTTGACTCTGACTCAGTGTAACACAGGACCCTCTTCTTTATTGTCCCAGAAATGCTTACTGATCTGAATAGGACAATCGACACCAAGCGACTCTTATTACTAATCTGTCCCATGCCAGCTTTCCAGATTATGTATTGAACATATGGGGCTATAGGATCTTCAAATCAGGTTCGCACCGTTGTGTTCCCTATTGAATAAGGCTGGAAAGAATGCCCGCAAAGGAAAGAAAAGGGAATGCGATCCAACCATTCAATTCAAGCCCATCTGATCGAAGGTCGGGAAAAGGGAGATGCGGAGCGGGTGGAAGTAAAACACTTTCACATTACTTCCGGAGGATAAGAGTGGATTTGTTTTTATTCGAAAACGAATCTCATCCTCATGGTCTGGTCTATCTGAAATGAAGTGAACACGCTTCTTTCGCGGTCTGATCCGGTATGCCATCTTATCCTCGTTACCGCTGGCCTATTCACTTCTTCGGGCTTGAAGAGATTCTTATTCCTCCTCCGGGCCCTTTCTTTCAAGCGCTGGCAACAACAGAAGGGGTCCCTGTAGCTCTGCCTTTTTGTTCAATCGGGCATTCGGCATCGACGAGAAGAGAATCCACTTCATCTTCGAAGAACCCTATGAATCTCATCCGAAGCGTGTGGGCCAAGGACCTTATTTGGATCCGATAATCCAAGTCTCGAAGGAAGTTATTTAGGGGAACAGAGCCGTATGATGGAAAACGACTTTCACGTTCGGTTCAGAGAGCACTTATCGTATGCGAGAATTCATTCGTTCCTTGTTTTGCCCGTGTGAATTAACCGAATTCAAAACACTTGTGGCCCTCTTATTCCACTCTCGAGCCCCGAAGAACAACCCCCTCCCCTTCGGAAAACTCCATCTCTCTTGTTTTGACTCTCTATATGTGGGCACCTGATATCTATGAGGGTTCACCCACCCCGGTTACAGCATTCCTTTCTCTTGCGCCTAAAATTTCTATTTCTGCTAATCTTTCACGTGTTTCTATTTATGGTTCCTATGGAGTTCCATTGCAACAAATCTTCTTTTTCTGCAGCATTGCTTCTATGATCTTAGGAGCACTGGCCGCCATGGCCCAAACGAAAGTAAAAAGACCTCTAGCTCATAGTTCAATTGGACATGTAGGTTATATTCGTACTGGTTTATCATGTGGAACCATAGAAGGAATTCAATCACTACTAATTGGGATCTTTCTTTATGCATTAATGACGATAGATGCATTCGCCATAGTTTTAGCATTACGGCAAACCCGTGTCAAATATATAGCGGATTTGGTCGCTCTAGCCAAAACGAATCCTATTTCGGCTATTACCTTCTCCATCACTATGTTCTCATACGCCGGAATACCCCCGTTAGCCGGCTTTTGTAGCAAATTCTATTTGTTCTTCGCCGCTTTGGGTTGTGGGGCTTACTTACTAGCCCCAGTGGGAGTAGTGACTAGCGTTATAGGTCGTTGGGCGGCCGGAAGGTTGCCACGAGTAAGTCAGTTTGAGTTGAGGGGACCGAAGGCTGTTCTCCGTGCACCGGACACGTAGCTCTTACCGAATCAGTTGCGACACCGATGGGAATGCATGATACGAATAAGGGTCAGTTTGATACATAAACCCGTTTTACTCAATATCCTGAGTCCACTCACTACGCGAGATGAACCTTGATTTGGTGAATTGAAGTTGGCCCTAGTTAGGTGTAATAATGGAATCCAAGACTCCCGGTTCCGTGCGTATAATACTGACTGTGAGGTGCGACCCGCCGGTTGTGTTGGAACGACGCGAGCCGGGCCTCAATTCAGAAAGATTAATTAAGGGTATAAAGCAAAGTATAAATTATAGGGGTTAAAAATTCCCCATATCATTGCGGAAAACGAATCGACATCTCGATGTGATAAGCCTTTATTTTTCTTTTCTTAGTAGTTGGGAAAGAACGGCGAAGTCCATCCGAACCGTCCAATGAAGAATAAGAGGAGAGCAAAGCGCATGCGGAAAAAGAAAGAGTGGATAAAGCCGATCTCATTCCCCCTTCGTTTCCTTACTCCTAAAGCAGTGCAGTCTTTACTGGCCAAATCAAGGATTTTTTTGGGGCTTCTCTTGCTACGCTACTGAACTCGAAATAGAGAAATACCTTTTTTTTAGTACTCTTCTAGATGAAAAGAGCCATCCGATTTTTCTCATAAGAATAAAGTCTCGATTCCAATTCCATTCCAACGTTTGATTCAATGATAGAACTGCGCTTAGCCCCCCCCGATCAGGAAACCAAACCGCTAATGGATGGCAGAGGGTCCGTAGTACACCACAAAAGCTGGAGTCCAGAGTAGGGAAGGGGCCTAGAAGTGCCTCCTACCACTACAATTGGTACACATTCGTCGAACCCTTGTCTTCCCTGATGAGAGTTAAGGCTTCAATCCTTATTTATCCCCCGGGCATTTTCTTACTTATTCAGGGGGAGCCCCGAGAAGCACTGTTGAGAAGATCGCTCCTCTTCATTTTCTCTTCGACCGACAGGTCAAACCTTTCTCGGTGGTACGGGTACAAAAGATGGAAGATCGAACACGGGAATAAGAGAAGCAAGCCTCTTCCTGAGCACTATAAAGTAATTATACAAGGAATAGAACCTTTCTCATTTTAGTTAGAGGGGTAAAAGTGGACAAAACAGACTCGCATTTACTCGAAGAAAAGATGGGTTCTTTCGTCTTGCATTTCTCATCAAATACGCTTGTTATTAGCGAAAAGAATCATATTGACAACGTTCCTAACCCTTCGTCGTGTATTGTAGTAAGTGGATCATCCGAACCTGCCCGGAGTATCCCATATAGGCGCCGCAAGAGTCACTCAAGTTGGTGAGCCGTATGATGGGCAACTATCTCCTGCGGTTCGGAGAGGACTCAGCTGTTAGTTAGGATAGTACCCCCTTCCCCCTCGGTTTCGGGGTGGACCTTTTCACTCTATTTTATTATATACGCTTAGCGAAAAGAATGTTTTTTGATACACCTACTAGGACATGGATTTTATATGAACCAATGGATCGTGACAAGTCGTTACTACTAGCAATGACTTCCTCTTTCATTACTTCATTCTTTCCATATCCCTCTCCCTTGTTCTCAGTTACTCATCAAATGGCACTCAGTTCATATCTTTAATTTCAGTTCGATCATTGACAAGGTTCAAGTTCCCAAAGAAAGGGCCATTGATAAAGTCTCGATTCCAAAGCACACACAATGCTAGCAAGCAAATGGCTTACTTATCCTTTATATGAGAATGCCTGTCTTATTTCAACACAATGCCATGGGATTCCTCATTCGAAAGGGAAACAACTTTGACTTTGAGACAGACTATTTCTTTTCTTCAAGGAACTAACGGAGGTGCCAACTAACTCTAAACTCTAACCTTTGTCACTCAATGGGATGGGCATGTCTTAGTTAGCGCAAGAGTCCTTCTATAAGAGTTAGATAACTTAAAGATGAGGATAACAACTTCAATTAAATACAATTAAGGGTGGACCGGGCCTGCACAACTGACAAAGCGTTAGATGTCCTTACTTAACGAGTCTAGTCAATATGGTGAGTGTTCCCTCGAATTCTTGATTTTGTCTTTGCTGTTCCGTCGTCAGTGCACCCCTGACAAAAGACTCTTTCCCTGGGGTTGGGACTCTTTGGACAGGACTAGTTGCTTCGATGCTCAGCTCAAACTTCTATCCAACTCTCATCAGGGTAAGCATAGTGGAAAGGCTTGATCAGATCCAAAGATTGACTTGCAATTAAGCGGAAGAAGCTTTCATTACAATCCCTCCTTTCCTTCTCTTCAAATTACATATTCACCCCAGAGACTGCACGAAGAGTCCCCCTAAATGTCTGAAACCGAGATGAAGCTCTTAGTCCAGGTCAGAATATCAAGTCTTAGCTCTTTAGTTCGGTTCTCCTATAGGAATAAAGATCGTCCGAGTGTTCTTCTGAGAGTCTAAGTTCACTCGGAGGCAGCAAATTCAATGTTACTCTCTGTATACGCTCCGAGAGTCTCCTATGCCGGAATAATCGAGTCAGCTTATGTGCGGCGCTTATCCTCCGTGATTGACTAAGAGAGTGTCCGCTATTTCATCTGCTTTGTCTCTGTCGGCATAACACTGCTTATAGTGAGTGGTAGTCTACTTAATAACTTCCCTAAACAGAGAATTCGGACCATGATTAGACTTATCTTCGAGCGGGCGGACCAGTCTCAATTACCTTGCAAAGCGATAGCGCCACCAGGTCAATAGTGTTCTCAAGTGTATCAATAAAGAGCGCTCTCTTTCATCAGTCAAGTAATGACAGCTTTTGATGAGGTAACAGAAGACAATGCCTTTCTGATTCTGATTCTGATTCCCTTACGGAGGTAGGATTCCGATCTTTGCAAGCAAAGCTGAAGATGAGAACGGAGTGGTTAAGAAGCCCATACAGAGTGGATCCTGGCAATGATGCACATCAAAGAGTGACTACGGGTGGGTTGTTCAGTCGGGAGTCAGAGGGCCAATAGTAGCTACAGGGTATATGATTTTCTTTCTATTCTCACAGGTGTTACCAAGAAAAGGAACTGAGACGAACTGGTACTTCTTAAGTTTCTAACAGCCACAAGAGAACCACTACGGTCGAGTCGAGTCGAGAGATGATTCAGCCGGCCAGAGAACAAGGTCAAGAAGCGCTCTAAGGTGTTCCAGTCATTATTCTCTACTACCAACCCTCGGCCACAACAATGCTCAATAGCATCTCGATCAGCTTGAGTGAGGCCCCGTCATGCTTATCTATCACTGACAACACACCCAACTATTTGAGCTAGTGTCGTCTGGCCGGTCTCTCTAGTATGGCATGCCGAAGAGGTTCACGTCTCTTACGATACGGGGGTACGAGTCAAGTCAACTGCATCGCCGGCAACCTTCATCAAAAGCGTACATTGTTTCTCCGGCCTATAGGATATGAATGGAGTATTATCCCTCAGAGTCACAGGCATTTCGAAACCGAGGACTGCTGTGATTGAGATTGATAACGAATGAATCTTAATTCATGAGGAATACCTTAAGACAGAAAGCAAGGGGTCTCGATCCAACTCTCCCGATAATCTCATTCAATTTCTCATATGGGCTCTATTCTCTGAGCGAGCAGCCACGTGCTTCGCGAGATCTCTTCAATGTTTTCCACGATCACTTCTGCTGTTATGAAATTCAAAGGGAGTAGGAGTCGAGAGTGAAGGAGCCCATGGGAATGGGATACGAACGGAGCGAACGCGCTCTTTTCTGTCTCTTCCGATAGTGGAAGTGGAACACTGCTGTGGGACTATCGAAAAGCTGAAGCTCATCGATGATCGCTTGAGGACGACTGCTGGAGCAGACAGGTTTGAGTCCGTACTCGTACTCTTTGTTGGGCCTACGCGTGGGGCCAGGCTATTGTTAAATAGCCAAACACCTAGAGGACTGATTAAGATAGTCCTTCTTAACTAACCCGAAAGTGAAGCTATAAAGATTCTTAACCATATCAAATAGGGTAGTGACCCGAGAGGACTACTGGGTCCACGAGGAGTAGTATAAGAAAGGTATGAGTCACACGCTCTTCCCGTTAGGCTTTACCGCTTAAGTAAGCTCGGATGAATAGGACTTCATTGCCCAGTCGTCGAACAGGCAAACAGCTTGGCTTGTTGAGCTTTCAGGTTCGCGGGTTGGATATGGAACAATCCAACACTTCCACTTGTGATGAGTAAGTCGATCGCATACTGTGAATGAAGTACGCATTCGTTCTCTTTCGCCGAAGCTCCTATTCTATAAGAAAGACCTGATTAGAGAGAAGGTGGCCTTAGTCCTATCAAGTCATTCCACTCTTGTGATCCCAGTAGTTTAGTTAAAGAGTCATTCAATATACCCTTTGGCCAGTCTTACTTAACAAGACTCATCGTCCGGGTGCTCATTGGTGATAACAAGGGAGGAAGAAGCAAGGCCATGAGCACGCTCCGAAAGTGAGACCGGACTCAAGACAGAATCCTGACGAGTCGATCGGTGATGGCCAGAATATCCCGGCGCTCTGCCGATGATTGTGGAATGTCGGGTGCTGGTTCACAGGAGCTTATTCGGCCCCTTCTGACCTCATCGAATGCCCCGGCCTCATGATTATTCAGACAGCAAGAATGTGTGGGGCATTTAGGTTCCCAATGGCATAACAGAGAATAGATAACACTTGGGTTTCTGAAGACGGACTTTCAGGGTTTAGGTTGAAGTAAGGACAGACAAACGGACTTTCTGTGCCCTTGCGCTCGCTGTGCTTCTATCCTTCTCTTTGTTGAACCCTCCGAAAACTGACTCGTTTCTCAACCCCACACACATTCATTTCTATGCTTTGCCGCTCTTGGTGCTCCTCAATCTGAATTGTTGGTATGATTTTCAGTACAGGACGTCAGCATCATGCATGGGAGATAGGAAAGCGATTCGAAAAGTGAAGAGTGGTCAAGCACAAGCGAAGGTATTGACCTGGATATCGAAGAGAGCTAGGATAAAGCTGTAGGTGCATGGACTTGTGTCAAGGAAGAGAAACTGCTCGTCACTAATCCCCCTGTGGCCCTGATGAGTGGACTTCTTTATTTGAATATTTGAATCGAGCCCCATTAACCAGACAACAAGCTGGAGGAGACGACGACGACGACGACGACGACAACTCACAGAAGAAAGGATGACGAAGGGCCAGTTAGTTGACGCAGCATCCGAGAAGAGCTATGAAACCTCCCATTTCTTGAATTAAGTATTAAGCCTTATTTCTGATGTAATTGACTAATTCCTTATTCAGTAAGTAATGGACTAAAAACCTAAGAAGAGAGAAGGGTAATAGACCGATATCCAAAAAAGAGAGATGGGTCAAAGGCCAACCTTGGATTCGATGCCTACTCCTTTTTTTTACTTTCATATCCGACCACCCTCATGGAAGATTCCCTTCTAGGTCTCTAGAATCGATCTTTGTGATTCAAAGCTTTCTTTCTCCTTTATTTTGAACAGTTTCATTCTTTCACCCAGTGCCTATCTTGAAGGGGATAGCGAAAACTCGCAACTTCCTTATTATCAGGATTCAAATTCCTTTCTGCGGCTTACCCTGATTGCAGTTCCGGATCGGATGTCCAAACAAAGGAATCAATTGACTAGGAAAAACAAACTAGCGCTTATAGTTCTCGTTCGGTGGAATAACACCCATTCCCGTATGGTCCCTTAAAGGTATGTCTTGTCTAGATGGTACCACTCTTAATTTTTTATCCAGAGAAGAACATGAAGCCAATCGATAAGATAAAAAGGTGTATAAGGTGTATGTCGTCCTTTCTTTGTGTGAGGTTGGTTTAATTAAAAGAACGAAGCTGATGAAAACCTTAGTCGCCAGACAGAGTTCGCTTGTCAGAGTGGGGGCTTGAAGTCAAAGAAGGAAGCCGCTCGATGACTCATCGAATTTACTAGCCGGGGAGCAAGCTCTCAATCAGGAAAGCCAATGAGCTGATGACTAACTAGTAGCCTTTATTGAGGCCGGTTGCAGGCAAGGAACAAGGCATGGGTTAGTAATTAGTAATAAGAGTCGCTTGGTGTCGATTGTCCTATTCAGGCTTAGTTAGGTTCTTGTTGATTTCTGGATAAGGAAGAATGTCACGGCGCAGCTCCATTGTACGACGCAAAAGATTATGCTCGTTCTCTATCGTGGTGTACCAATTCATTAAATATGGAAGAATGTGTCCCTCTTTTTTGTGAAAGCAATGTTCTTCTTTGTTGGGAAAGGGATGGATCTTTGGTCTAGGAAGCCATTCTCGCCCATGAGATTACCTTATTATTAGAGACCCCTACCTAACCCTTTGAAGTTGTATGATCATCTTTCTCTTGATGGAATCCATAAGGTCTAACTAAAATCCTAATATCCTTCTCATTGCATTGGAACTTAAGCTTTTGAACCTTGTTGCTTTCACATAAACTGAGTGCGCCTTCTGCTCTTTTTGTTTGGTCTTCTCTGCCGATCCGAAACATAATTTAACAGGGCCCTTAACAATACAATAAACTTCGATACTCGGGAAAAGAATTGGAGAATGTATCCAAGGGTTGTAATAATGGGGAATTAGTTCACACAATAAATAAGCCATTAAGATTAATGAGGGCAACAAGCAAATGGAAATGGATAGGTTGGTTAGCTTACTTAGAAAGAGGACTTCGACACTCAGTTCACAACTAAGAATTGGGTATGGGAGAAGAAATCTGATGGAATAGATCCCCAACCAACATCTTACTAGACCAAGCCCCTTCAGTCAGTGTATGAGTGAAACGAGTCCTTCTGGTGACTGGAGTAGGTCGTACAAGGGGTAAGAGTGAAGTAAAAAAGATATCTTGGCTTTCCCCCCAAAGTCTCCTCTTTCTTATTCTTACATGGCAAGGTATAGTAAACAGAATGAATGGGAAGGGCGCACTTACTCAAGTGTCAAACGCTCGAACCATCGTTTACGGAACACTACTACTCGGTCTTGTGGCTTATCTTACTCAAACTTGCTTTCCTGCCAAAAGACTTCTTAGTTTATTAGTTGAGCGGAGAGAAGACAGAACGGACTCGGCGTAATCCGCTCATTCACAATTTTTACTGACCTAATAATAAAGAAGAGAGTCAAGTCATTGCATTCAGTGGAACTCCTATATAATGAGAGTGTGGCCTTTCGAAAGTCACTTTCTCTTTCTAGCTTGTGAAACCCGATTTGACCTTGAGCACATATTCGATTTCCAGTAAGCATGGAAGATGATCCTGTTCTTTGAGCTATTGAATGCACGAAACGTAGATGGTCTCGACTGTAAAGGTTCTCGTCTTTCTTACAGACTTGTGCTAAGGACTATTTTCATTTGGAAAGAGAACAACTAGTCAAGGAACCCTCACTTCCATTCGTGAGAAGGAATTGCTTTGCCATTGCTTTTGGATTCTCAGCTTGCTCTTCAGTAAGGCCTAAGATAAGACTCTCTTGAAGTCGAAGAATAAGGAAAGGAGGGCTAGCCTACTTACTCTGTGGAAGAAGTCAATCAAGCTCTCTTGTTGTAATGTACTGCCAGCTGGGGAAGCCATAAAGTTTGAACCAGGGAGAGAAGGAAACTGGAAACTCTTAGATAGGGGCCTATCAACTACAGGGAAGCTTTATACTATCACCTGGTCTCCCCGTGCACTGCCACTCCTCCTTTGGTTTTTCCCAGTTTATGATGGAGATAAAGACTTAGATAACTTCTGAATAGGATAATAAAAGTAAATCCTCGCTGCTACTCACTCTCAAGCCTCTGTTACGGGAATGCCGCCTACTCACTCCATGTCACTCCAGGGATAAAGTCAAGTCAAACTGCTGTAGTAACTGCTTTAATTTCAACAGGGACTCGATATGATAGAAGGACTCCAATTGGATTAGGTGATGTTTGATTGGCTAGAACCGAACTCTCAATGGCTTAGTTAGGGAAGGGATCTATTTCTGTCTTTGTCTTGAAGCTGAACAAGAGAGCGCAGCGCAGAAAGACGTTCATCAAGCTCAAAGCTCCTACTTATCTGTCATACTCAATTATTCTATTTCCTCGAGTTGAGTTACTGGCTTTCGAGCAGACTAAGAAAATTAAGTTAGCTACGACTTTGGGCTCTGTTTGTTACTTGCCAATCCACAGAGACAAAACCACGTATTATGTTATGTTATGTACCAGCAAACCCTATTCATTCATTCCGGCCCTATCCGAGCTTGTTGGGTCACCGGAAGTTACTGCCTTCCCCCAGAGAGTAAGAGGGTTGGCACAAAAGAAGCTTACTTAATAAACTAATAGCCTCGAACCATGATCGAGCTTATCGTATCGCTAATCTCGATGACAGAGCAGGTAACTACATAAGGCAGCTTTCCCCGCTCTGTCTTCTACGGGTACTTACTCACTCGTGCACGGAATCACAATAAAGGAGGTTATAGATGGGACGGAAAGAGGAGGCCTCAGGACTTTGCCGTTGGGTTCTTCATTATGTCTTTTTCAGAGATAAGGAAATTGCCTAACTAAGATGTTATTGACTTTGCCGGGCATGAGCAACTCTCTAGTATAAGCCCTTAGACCACCGTTTCTGGCATTAAAGAATTCGTATTCGTAGCGGAGAATCTTCGATTCGAGTATTAGATAAGATAGGCCTTCGATCGGAGCTTCAGAGCGTGCAGGTTCGTTCCTAAGGGAAAGGATACTTTCTTACCAATTACATGAGGGGTTAGTTAATGAAGCAAGTCGTTATGAGTGATAATATCATATAGGTCTGCTGCACTGGTAGTCGTACAGAGTGTGAACCAGAGTTCTAGGGTCCCGGCCATGTCTTCTGCAGAAGCTCCTCCGGGTGGCGGCACTCATTGTGAATGGGGGCACAGGCATCTCTTCGAAGAGGTCACTCACTTGTCACTCGTTCATCATGATAGGGATAAGGTTCCAAAAGCTTAAATTAATCTTATACTCATAATTCGTGCTTCTTTCTCTTTATTTGGATTTCTATTCTTGCTTTGCGCCTCTGACAAATATGGAATAGCCAATTCATTCGCTTGTCAATTCTTTATCTTTCTGTGTAATACTCACTCGTCAATGAAAAATGATTGGTGTCAGAATTGTTCACTTCACTTTTCAGTCTCATCCGTGTAAGAATTAGGAATTACTCTTACTCGTCCCAGAATGGGCGTTATGGCAAAGAACAAGAAGAAAACAAAAGGAGAAATTTGTCCAATAGTAACAAATGGTGCCTCCACAGGTTGACATCCGATCCAACCTAGTAGTAAGCGATCCGCCAAAAGTAACCAAAAGATTCCTGGGTGAATAGGGCGAAAACTTGAACTACGCACATACATTTTAAAAAAAGGTAAAGCCAACAGACAGAGAAAAACGGGTGCTATTGCGGCTACACCTCCCGATTTGTCAGGTATACTACGAAGAATGGCATGGATCGGTAGGAAATACCATTCCGGCACAATATGAGGCGGGGTGGGCATCGGATTAGCAGGTATATAATTGTCGGGATGCCCCAAAACATTAGGAGCATAAAAACTAAAAATTGAAAAAAAGATAGCAAAAGCTACCCAACCTACTAGATCCTTTACATAAAAATAAGGGTAAAAAGAGATTTGATCCATATCTGAATGTACACCCAATGGATTATTTGATCCATATTGATGCAATGCGGCCAGATGAAGAAGACTGGCGCCTACTAAAAGAAAGGGGAGTAAATGATGAAGACTAAAAAAACGATTTAAGGTGGCATTGTCCACGGAGAAACCACCCCAAAGCCAAGTAACTATGGTCTCTCCTACAACAGGTATGGCGCTCGCTAAGCTTGTAATTACTGTCGCTCCCCAAAAGCTCATCTGACCCCAAGGGAGTACGTATCCTGTAAAAGCTGTCACAATCATTAATAGGAAGATTACAACTCCGAGACACCGAACAAATTCCCTAGGATTGCTATAACTCGCATGATATAGACCACGACAAATATGAAGGTGAACCACAATGAGAAACATACTTGCCCCATTAGCATGCATATAACGGAGCAACCAGCCCCATTCAACATCTCTCATAACGTGTTCTACACTGTTGAAAGCTAGATCCACATGAGGTGTGTAATGCATAGCTAAAAAAACGCCAGTCACTATCTGAATGGCTAAACAAATACCAGCTAACGAACCGAACCCCCACAAATAACTAAGATTGCTCGGGGTTGGATAATCTATCAAATGCTGATTAAGTGTGGAGGAGATAGGTTGTTTAAGAAGAGAGAATCGTTGGTTCCTTAGAGTCAGAGTCATTTCTTTCCTATCGTGGACAACTCCCACCTTCCCTTTCTTTTAGCGTTATGGGGCCCTGAAAACAAATATAGATACTATTTTATTCGAGTACCCTTTCTTCCACCTCCGAAGGGGGATAGCGAAAGAAGCGGGCGTCGAAGGCAATGTAAATTGAGGTCTCTTCTGTCCGCTTTGAAGATTCTTCTTTACTCTTCGGTAAAAGAGGGAAAGGTTTGAGAATGAGAAAAAGGTGAAGGATAGTTTCAGAAAGTCATTCTATCCCAAGAGATCATCAAAAGAGCATGAGACAGTCCAATATGAGATGGTGTGCGTTGGGTTTTACAACGAAACGGAAGCACACTTTTCATCATTCGGAAGGCTCAGTCCCACACTCGGACTTCAATGATGGTAACATCCGACAGGGGCTACACAATGAAGTTCTTCTCCGCCATAATATCTAGAAGAAAGAGTGGTCTCATCCCGGAGTTCCATTCGTTCCGTTCACGACCGGTTAGGTAGGTTATTCTATCTTCTTTCCCAGAGTACTACCACACCACCCTGTACGCAGTTTATGTCTGGGGAGCATACTTGAGAGACAACACAGGCCAGGCGGTCGAGAGGTCGGTTCGATTCCCGTGAGCATCTCCGAGAAGGGATGAGAGAATACTCCGTCAGGTCTTTTCGGTCCGGACCAACTTCTTGTACCAGCAGAGCTCAGGCTCACCCTTGATTGGTTTGTTTTGGGCTAAGCCTAAGAAAGACGATTTCTTTATGCCCGGAGGACCTATTATAGAAAGTACGGACCCGTAACATATCGGTTTCTTAATGAAGAACTCTTTGGACAACTAACACTTTGAGAAGGTTGTCCCGCATCTCATATCAGGTTACATAAAGGCTCTTTAGACAGCTTTCGAATTCCGAAATCTTCTAGTGATCTCGTCTCTTTCGCTTTTCCGACATCTAATCGTACTGTTTTGAGTTCACCCTCATCTTTTTGCAAAAAGCCGCTCCACGGTGGTAAAGTCTCATCTTGTGTGTTGGCCGAAGTGACAATAGTCACATTGAACCCTCGAATCTGTTCGAAGATCTCGAAATGATCTTCCAGTTCTTGGGAGACGCAAAACTCCGTTTCCATAGAGAATTGAATGGAGGTTTCCCGTATTTCGACCGGAGAATCTAACAGAGACATTACTGTCGAGATTCGGACCGAAAACTGAGACATTCCCTGTCCTCGAAGAGTGCTTTGTCGTCGGTCACTGACAGATCCTTTGTCTTTTGTTGACAATAATGGATTGGATCGCAACGACTTTCCTGTCGAACCCCTTTGTTTCTGTCTGAATTTATGACCGCGCGGAATCTCCATAGCCAATTGTCCATTTTTTATTCTGAAATCATAGGGTGCCTTTGGTACTACTCTTATTTCACACGATCCAGTAACTTCCATAACGTTGGCGTGATTCAGTTTGAGCAACGGATCCTGACGTGATACATCTTCGTAATGAAAATAGAGAGTAAACATGTCTTTTCTTTGGGGCGCACATTAAACACATTGAATTCCCTCATAAGATAAGGAGTTGAGTCCTGTCGGAGTTTGGTAACTAGAGAGAAGATCGGAAGAGGAAGAAACGAGCGAGTGAGTTGGTTGTTGACCAACGAAACAAACGGGAAACGATGCATATGGGAGAAAGACACTACACTCTCTACCGGGCCATTCTCTTCTCTTGGACAGATAGGCTTCGTTTGAGTTAGACAATATGCAGGTTATCTCGACTGTCAACCACTAAAGAGAAGCAAGCATTATCAGTCTCCTCATCCCGGAAAAGAATGACCAGATGTGTATGAGGAGGAGGGAAACCTCCTATTGTACTAGCCGGATATTCCATAAGCTTAAGCTTATTAGTTATTAGCCACTCGTTCACAAGATGTGTCTGAACATTGGTTAGTCATGCACCTGGACAGAATGGACTTGATTATTCACCTTTGCCTATAGTATAATTGAAGTTCCGGGCCTACGACCTTAAACCACACACTGAAGAGTAAAGCATAATCCATTATTCGTATAAGTCTTGAAAAGACGCATGACTTGTTGCATGTCTGCTATAAAGACGGGTTGCATTCAGGTTGCTAAGTCAGAGATAAGAATAAAATAAGTGAAGGGTTCATTCTTACTTACTTACAAGCATAAAGTTCCATGAATTGATCGGCATTAACTTCTTTCGGAAATGAGCTGCACACTGGACATTCAAGATCACTGCCGGCACGTCTATCGGCTAATGCAAAATTATCTATTTGATACTTTCTCCTAATCAATATAATCATCTCGTATCTAGAGTGTGCAGGCGTGGCAAGGAACAAACACAACCCCAGAGCTTGACTCGCCCTTGATTCCACTCGTGTTCTGCCTTTCTTCGCTGTCTGTGTTGGTGGTATCTCCTCCGGTTCGATTAATTAGGAATGAGTATGCCGCAATAAGTCTCTGGTTTCGACCAATTCATCACCATCTTGCCCGCTTCCAATTGACTGGCTATTAGATAAGTGTTGACCTAATCCCCTGATTTGAGTTGGGCTCGGATCCCGAACCGTACGTGAGCTGCCTCTTACGGCTCTTCCTAAGAACTTGTTGAAGCCTTTATCCGTGATTTAAAGAACACTTGCAATTTATAAATTAACAATACTTAATAACTTTCTCATAGGCTATTAGAGAAAGAGCTTCGTTACTTGACTGAGTCAGAGTCAAGCTGACTTCGCTTCTTACTTCGTTGAAGACTCTGTTCCTTAGATCGCCTAGTCTACACGTTAGTTAGTACATTCATTCCAGCTCCGAGACTCCGACTTCACTTTGTTTTTGAAAGCTTATTTACATTCAAAAATTAATGACAAACTCATGAGCCACAGGCCAATTCGAGAGTGAATCCATCAACCGGAACAAGACCTAAAGAGTAACTGGTCCTTTTGACTCGGGTGCGTAATCGATTAGTTGAGTTGAGTTCAGAGTCTCCTCGCATATATTGTGAGAATCTCGGAAGATCTTCCAGACTGAAGTACCCAACGGTCGGACTGAATGCTTCTCCCTTACCCCGAGTATACAAAAGAAGTGATAATATGGAGCCTAGGCTTCGATGGATCATTACATTAGGCATTCTGTTCATCAAGCAAAGATTCATTACGGACTACAATGGAGAGGAGAAAAGCTTCGTAGACAACACAAGTCGCTTTTCGTTATAATGCCGACTGACTATGAATGAAGTCCACTTAATCAAAGCAGAAGGATAGGGATGAAAGAAGCGATTAGCTAGCTAGAGTATCGAAGATAAGGCACCACTACCCCCCAGAGAGAAGACCAAAAACAAGACAAGGTCTTCGTTCGAGCTGCTCCCCCACATTGTAAGGTCCCAGGTCTCCGAGTCAGCCAGCCTTTTCGAAGAATCCTGCACCCATTATCGGAAGACCATGGCAGGCCTTCCCTTTCCGCCTGAATGGCATGGGCGTTGCCCCGTTCCCCAATCAGATGTTTGGATGTGAGCTATACTCCGCTAGGAGCCAGAACGGGCGTCTGGCCTTGTTTGCCATTTGACCTCTCTTCCCGTGTGACTAGGAATGATCTCAAGGTGGTGAGACATGACAACCTCTCAATTGTCACCGCCAGGCCTATGCGTATACGGTAAGCACCGAGTGTGGTCAGCACCAATCGTGTTCTTCGGGCAACGAAGCTTACACTCATTCACCATGGGTTCATCATCCCCGCTTGGCCTTTTGCTCTTCTAACGTAGTCCATTCGTCAAGGCCCATAATCCGCTCTGGACATCTCTCAGCCATTGGCGGGAGTTTGACCCGCATCCGATCGAAGTTCCATTTGATGACCGGAGAAGAATGAGGTTTCGAGGTCGCTTCGCGCAAGACATTGCTTAGGACCAACGGGTCACACGACAGGTGCACGATCGACTTCTTGGGGTCCATCCTTCGGCTCGCCTCTCTTTTTTCTTCCCTTGGCAGGCAAGCTACCTTGGCTCCGTCTTTGGCTTCGATTCGTTATGCTCATCAGTTCTTCCAACAAGCAAAGCAAACATAAAGTCTCTTGCCGTCTCAAACTGCTATGCCTGAAACACCAAGTAATCGCTTTTCGTTTCATCCGATGTGTGCCCAGAAGATGAAGATGATGCTCGTTCTCCACTTTCGGACCTCGCAAAGAAGAGAGAACTTGTTTTTGACTCGGAGTTTCTCTCTCATTCGCGGAGCGAAGAAAGCGGTCTTTTCCCCTGTGATTGATAAGACTGGGTAAACCGAAAGAGCGACCGAAGGAAAGGGATGCAGTCTCTACCGTTGCCGATGAGGATAAGGAAGATAAGAAAACGTCCTTCGCGCAAGTTTGTCTTCCTGCGCCCTGACTCTTACTAGGTAAGGGGTTCGACCAACAAGGAGGCATTCTGGGAGGAAGGCCGACCATTACATAAGCAGCCATCAGTCCAGTAAAGCAGCAAGCTACCTTCAACTTCATTCTTTGATCCACCTTACCGGGAAGAAGGGAATAGAACGAGGAAAAGAGGCCGGTCGTGGGAATAAGTGCGAGGATCTTACGCGGAGCGAACTCTATCGTGGTGTTGCATTTCGTCCTCTGGCAGCAGGGCAACCCCTCGATCCATATCCATCGTACTGGAGCGATCCGAGAAGAACGATTAGGGTCAGATTCGATCCTTTCGACAATGCCCATAGAAGAAGTGCTTCGTTTCCGATCAATTCTTCGCTGCAATCGCTTCGATCCACCCCCTCGGTGAAAAACAGTAATACGACCGTAATTCCTACCAGCAGACTTCCCGGTACTAAAAAGAAATTGTCTAAGTGATCTCCTACCCTCTTGGCTTTGTCTCATTGTCTCTATCGTACTCATTCTTCGATTCCGTCTTCTATGTAATTAGAGCTGCTCGCTCCCTTCTCCTTTTCCTTCTCTTTTGTCGTTGGTCGCTGTCCTGATTCACACAACATCCGCTCACTCAAGAAACTGGTTAAAGTCCTGTTGTCCCTTTGCTGCAGCTTTCACAGTCCCACTAAGAATAGAGCCATTGCCGTACCTTTGTCCTGTCTTAATAAGGTTGTTCGAGCTGCTACTTTCCTTTGTGATTGGATTATCTTATGCAGAAAACGATGAGCAAAGTCTGCGTCTTTAGTCGAAAGCTATTTCTCTGATTCCGTTGACATGTGGAAACCGTAGGTCTCAAAAGCGGTTGAACACCACCGGCCTGATGAACTGATAAGGATATCGAAAAGAGTGTGATTTCAGACACAGTATCCACTTTTCGGCTCTCTACGGGCTTGAAGCGCTATACACACCTTCTTTTTGGAAATTGTTATTGATGAAGTAGTACATAAGAGACCTTCTTTTGAATGCACTTTGCTTCTCGGTTCATTCCAGCCAGGTAGACCTCATAAAGAGAATGGGATCCCGATGACCTAAGAAAGGAGAAAATGCTATAAGCTACGGAACCTCTCGATCACTTATTCCAATCCGGGGATCAGATGCCGGTTCTTTACTGTGAAACTAGTAGCCACTGGGAGATGGCTTATATGAGAGCTGTTAACAACTCCCTTTTAAAGATGTTCGATATTGCTTCTCCGAGATCGAACAACTATGCTGAAGATCGAGTTAATTAACTTTCGAGAACCTCCCGCACACTAAACCAAAGATATGAACTAGGTAAATAGAAATGGAAAAGAGATGTTTCCAATTCATCAACAAAATCAGCAGCTTTTTCTACATCCATATGAAACACTACAGTCGATCGGTATTGCCCATATAATGAAAGCAGATCTTGGTCCAGGGAGTCAAAAGAGGGGAAGAACTCCAACCTGTCCGATGCTTCTTCGGCCAAATACAACATACAAGTGGGACCTGCACTCTGATCAAGCTGTGCGAAAAACCTAAAGCCCTTCGTTATTTGGCCGGTTTCGCAACAACTTGGGCGAAATGGGGTTATACCGGGAAACCATGTATTTTTTAGTTTTCGCCATTGGTTACTGGTCGAGCCACGGGAATGGAATGATATAAGAATCTCTTCGGGAGATCTTTCCTCTCCACTTAATCGTAACATGCTTTTTTCCCTCTGTAGAATACTTATGAATGGCATAAGTGTCCGAAACTCCGTTTATAACTCTTAAGAGTTTTCTCGTACTTCATAAGAGCTCTACACGAGAGAACCTCTCACTATTATCCCTGTGAGCTCATCTCGAGAGAACCCTCTCTTATCTTATCTGAAAAGACTGACTACACTCCTTTCGACCAAGGTCCTCGAACCAATCAAATAGTCTCTTCTCCATCAATTCGACTATCAATTGCATCCCTAAGCTATTGACTTCTTTAGAGATAAGGCAGCCCCCTGGTTCTAGTGCCTTAGCATTTCTAGGAAGAGTACCCCAAATGGTCCTGTTATCGAACGAGAATCTTTTTGTCCGAACGAAGGGTTTCCTATCTTATTTAGCTCCGTTTGGAATTATTGGTTAAGAATTGACTCATTTAGCTATCTTCCTAATAAGGGTACGCCAGAGAGTATTTGCGATCACTGAGGCCTATGTAACGGATGAGAAACCTCAGAGCAATAGGCCGGGTTCACCAGGGTGGTTGACACGGGCTTCGGAATTCCCAGGGGAACACTGCTTCCAAATAACTCTCAGTCCACCTTGCCTTTAGCCCCTTACTGCGCCCTCACCTGATGATCCATCCGGCTCTCTTAGCATCTCATGTTACACGAGGATATTCCTTCAATGAATAATTTCATTGTTGACCCTGAAAGCCCCTATTGATCAAGAAAGAGATGGTCTGATCTATGAATTCGAATTGCCTTCGAAAGGTCAAACTGAAAGAAAGAGTTGTTCACTTTCGCCAAGAAAGATGGGAGTGATAAAGAAAGGGGAAACGACAACGAGGAGCATAACGGGTATACCTTATTTGTTGTGAGATTCTTTCTTTTAAAAGAAAGGGATGTTTCATCAATATTAACTTACCCTTTATAAGTGCCAAAGCCTTTGGGGGAAACCAAGACAGACCACCCTTCCCTCTCGTACTTTATTTGTTCACATACGCGTGGGGCGGTGACTGAAACTTCTACTTTAGGTATATAAACAACAAGAGATAAGGAGGCCAGGTAACACCACAAGATGAGAATCAGTAAGCCAAGCAAGCCGAAGGTGTAGATCACAACCAGATTATTCTTTCGGTTAGATCATCTCTTTACTCATAAAGAGAATAGAGAGACTCTTGAGATCTCAAGAGAGAGAGAGAGAGAGAGATAGACAACTCTAAGAAAATGAGGAATTAGACCGGAAATTACTTAAGTAATTAATTAAGATTGGGGGTCAATATTTCCTCACGGCGTGTTTTGTCCTTAATGAGACTTAATATATAATTAGAGTAATCTCTTGAGGGAAGTCCAGAGCCCATAGCCCAGCCAGGAGAGTTGTTCCGTCTAACGAGAAAACCATTCGACGAAGCTATATAGCCTCTTCGAACCATTTTCTCTTACTTGGTCCCATATTCTCTTGTGCGGGACGGAGGGCGCGTAAGCCTAGAATGCTTCGGGGAGTTGGTTGTTGACCAAATTAGGAGAAGCCTGTCAAAAAAACCTCAAGTTCAACGAATAGAACATGTCGTAACGCTTCATGAAGCATTATGCTTCACTAGCGTTAACAGAGTCTTCAGAGTAAGTCAAAGAAAAACAAGCATTTCGCGATCTTCTTAGGCAACGAGGTTACCGGCTCTACGACCTCGCAACGCAAGGCACTACTGTAAGCTCTTTGGGCCTGACGCTTTTTTCAAAGATGGAATGTCAAGCTTTTCTTCGTGCTTAACGATTTCTCTTTGTTTCTATTCTCTGTTATTTAAATAACAGTATAACCCGACGGATAAACACTGACGTCGGCAAGCTCTTAACTCTCAACTACTCTTTCGCAGTCTCTTCTTTCGACGAGTCGAGTATCGAGTTTGTTGTTCATGCATGCATGCATGATGGTAAAGATCAACTGGGTTGACTTACAGACAGGTCAATCAATCGGCTTGATGAATCAATTGGTACGAACTCGTAACTCGTAAGAGTAAGAAACGAGCGAGTGAGTTGGTTGTTGACCAACTCTGAGCTGAGAGTCTCAGCTCTTTATTCTGCTCTGCTCTGCTCTGCAGAGAACAACTTGATACTCCGATAACGAGAATTGGATGTAGCAGCTCAAACTCTGAGAGTTGAGAGCCGCCGAGCCGAACAATTGATTGGAATGTCAATCAATGATTGACGATAGTCAGATAGTCTAACATTACGCTCAAGAGCATAATCGTTAGACCGGGTCGGACCATGTCTCCCGAACAATCGACAATCTCAGTACATATGGCGCAAGACGATTCACAGCAACAGCATCGAGGTCGGAATGGGATCGGGTATTCCAGTCTCACCGAGTTCCCGGTTGGTCTCCGAATTGATAACAAGAAGAACAGGTAACTATTGGATAGCATATCTTTGTTGCCGCCTACGACTGCCACCCTGAGTTTGAGTGAGTTAGTGAGTTAGTGAGTGGTTTACTTAGTAACCACCCACACTCTTATATCAAAGTTGATATAAGCCCTATAGAGAACAAGACCTTGGCTTGAAGAGTATTAAATCATGTGTGAACACATGTCTTAAACACACTCAAGTATCGGCTTGCTCGCCGATCAGTCGATCACTCGACTCGCCAAGACTATAGGTGTTCTCTCTTCGAGAGTTCTCGAGAGCATGCATCTCGATCGAAGAGTTCAGAGTGAACTCGTTCTCTCACTAACTTAACTGTTAGTAAAGTGAACGAGTCTTCACTTCAGACAGAAGTGAGTAGTGATCTCATCTTTTGTCTGAAGACATTTCTGTTGTGCTTGTTTAATCCGTCATGAATGACTGATTAAAGGTAAGACAGAGTTCTCTTCCGAATATAGGCCGATAGGCCGCATAACATAAGATAGTGTTCTCTCTTCTCTTCTCTTCCGAATATAGGCCGATAAGAGTTGAGTGTGGTCCTCCTTTGAGTTGAGTAATCTCATCCAGGAAGGTCAACGTAGCAAGCAAGGAGATGGGGAGCCTCTTTCTCTCGGGAGCCAAGCTTCGCTAATGACTCTGTACCTTCGACCAGGCATTCTCGACAAGTCTTGTCGAAACCCACTGTATTTATTCGTCGAACAGTTGGCCTGCTCCGTACACTCTTCGTACCTGGTTCAACTTCTGGGGAAGTGAGAAAAGAGTTTGGTAAACGTAAAGTGCGGAACAAAGACCGTAATTACATAGATAACAGATCCGAATCCTATTGAAGCGAACTCGATCGGGTACACCGGAAGAGACCTCACCTTCTCGTATATGGTGTCAGTGATAGCTACTTTAGTATCCCCCGTTGGACCATTATTTCACAATCTTCAGAGTGGAACTTAAACTCAAATAAAGTGTTGAGTAAGGCTTTCGAGTTTAATCTCTGATGAAGACCTCTCTTTTCTGCATCAATCTTTACTCACTATCGGGGTGTATAGCTCAGTTGGTAGAGCATTGGGCTTTTAACCTAATGGTCGCAGGTTCAAGTCCTGCTATACCCAAATACCTGATACCGAAAGGATGCGTAGTAGCGTTCAAAGATCACTCTTTGTTAGACTCGCTGAAGCGACTCTTTCAGTGACCAAGGGTGAGGTAAGGAGTCGAAGAGTGGTTCGGTCATCAATAGTCTTATTCATTCAGGTACAGGTATAGGAAGTGTGACGAGGGCGTAGAGAATCTGTGAAATGAAAGGCCTTCTTGGTGATTTGGTAATCATCTGAAGAAGTTGAACCACAATGATTCCAAACTTGACTTATAGGTATCCTGATCCCCTGGTGGACTCCAAACGATGTTAACAACTAAGTAAGCCGTTACCAAACTCTTTTCTCAAACTCCGTTACCTTAAGCCATACGAAGTTTTAGGTGCACCTGAGAGGACAGTCTAATCACAACCGAGAGATTAAGTAATGGTCTAAGGACTGTAAAGAGAGAAGAGACTCTTGAGATCTCAAGAGATAGATAGAGAGATAGATAGACAACTATAAGAAAATGAGTAATTAGACCGGAAATTACTTAAGTAATTAATTAATTAAGATTGGGGGTCAATATTTCCTCACGGCGTGTTTTGTCCTTAATGAGACTTAATATATAATTAGAGTAATCTCTTTAGGGAAGTCCAGAGCCCATAGCCCACCAGGAGTGAGAGTTGTTCCGTCTAACGAGAAAACCATTCGACGAAGCTATATAGCCTCTTCGAACCATTTTCTCTTACTTGGTCCCATATTCTCTTGTGCGGGACGGAGGGCGCGTAAGCCTAGAATGCTTCGGGGAGTTGGTTGTTGACCAAATTAGGAGAAGCCTGTCAAAAAAACCTCAAGTTCAACGAATAGAACATGTCGTAACGCTTCATGAAGCATTATGCTTCACTAGCGTTAACAGAGTCTTCAGAGTAAGTCAAAGAAAAACAAGCATTTCGCGATCTTCTTAGGCAACGAGGTTACCGGCTCTACGACCTCGCAACGCAAGGCACTACTGTAAGCTCTTTGGGCCTGACGCTTTTTTCAAAGATGGAATGTCAAGCTTTTCTTCGTGCTTAACGATTTCTCTTTGTTTCTATTCTCTGTTATTTAAATAACAGTATAACCCGACGGATAAACACTGACGTCGGCAAGCTCTTAACTCTCAACTACTCTTTCGCAGTCTCTTCTTTCGACGAGTCGAGTATCGAGTTTGTTGTTCATGCATGCATGCATGATGGTAAAGATCAACTGGGTTGACTTACAGACAGGTCAATCGGCTTGATGAATCAATTGGTACGAACTCGTAACTCGTAAGAGTAAGAAACGAGCGAGTGAGTTGGTTGTTGACCAACTCTGAGCTGAGAGTCTCAGCTCTTTATTCTGCTCTGCTCTGCTCTGCAGAGAACAACTTGATACTCCGATAACGAGAATTGGATGTAGCAGCTCAAACTCTGAGAGTTGAGAGCCGCCGAGCCGAACAATTGATTGGAATGTCAATCAATGATTGACGATAGTCAGATAGTCTAACATTACGCTCAAGAGCATAATCGTTAGACCGGGTCGGACCATGTCTCCCGAACAATCTCAGTACATATGGCGCAAGACGATTCACAGCAACAGATCGAGGTCGGAATGGGATCGGGTATTCCAGTCTCACCGAGTTCCCGGGTCTCCGAATTGATAACAAGAAGAACAGGTAACTATTGGATAGCATATCTTTGTTGCCGCCTACGACTGCCACCCTGAGTTAGTTAGTTAGTGAGTTAGTGAGTGGTTTCCTTAGTAACCACCCACACTCTTATATCAAAGTTGATATAAGCCCTATAGAGAACAAGACCTTGGCTTGAAGAGTATTAAATCATGTGTTCACACATGTCTTAAACACACTCAAGTATCGGCTTGCTCGCCGATCAGTCGACTCGCCAAGACTATAGGTGTTCTCTCTTCGAGAGTTCTCGAGAGCATGCATCTCGATCGAAGAGTTCAGAGTGAACTCGTTCTCTCACTAACTGAACTGTTAGTAAAGTGAACGAGTCTTCACTTCAGACAGAAGTGAGTAGTGATCTCATCTTTTGTCTGAAGACATTTCTGTTGTGCTTGTTTAATCCGTCATGAATGACTGATTAAAGGTAAGACAGAGTTCTCTTCCGAATATAGGCCGATAGGCCGCATAACATAAGATAGTGTTCTCTCTTCTCTTCCGAAAAGAGAATATCGGATAATACGCCTCTGACTCTCTTCCTTATATTGTCAGTAGCTTCATCAAGGGCTGGACCAAACCCGTTACTACACCTCGAGAGGTATGAGGGTAAAAAACCTTATGATATAAAGAAGAACATCAAGAACTACCCTTGGATCATTCCATAATACAACAATCAACTAAGTAGCTGCCCTGCTCAAGGACTACTTGGCGTAAGTGCGAGGGTATAATGATCGAAGTAAGATTGGACTACGGAGTTGGTTGAAGCAGAGGCTGTTACAGGCTACGGGCCCGGGAAGTGACTAGCCGGCTGGGAAAGCGAATAGGAATGGAAGTAACTCTCACTACTTTGTCCCAAAATATTAATAAAGACCTAATGTGGGTATGGTAAAAGAGGAAAGAAAGGGACTGTGGTAATAATATTAATATTGGACCAATTTGTTCACTGTCCGATAGAAGCTCATGGGACCATAAGACATCCGGAATGCCCAAATGACTATATCTGCCTAAGGCGTTCAAAGATCATTGAGGTCGAACCTATGGCTCTGGTGAAGCTACCATCCCCCATCTTCCTTCACAGATATGAATTTGATCGATTTTAGGTCTATGAGGTCGGGACTGACGGGGCTCGAACCCGCAGCTTCCGCCTTGACAGGGCGGTGCTCTGACCGATTGAACTACAATCCCAGTAAATTAGGTGTACAGCCTCAAACTTCTTTACTTTGATTTTCCATTGGATTTCAACCATTTCGTTTAGTGTTGGTTTAAGATAGACGAATGAGTGTTACTATATTCATATTATAAGATAAGAAATCTATTAAAATATTTATAAATGCAGTAAACTCCTAGTGGGCTAATTCATGAATTGAATCAAATGGGCCCTTTGAACTAAGCGGTAGTAGAGTCTCCTCTCCTTAAACGACTTAAGAAAGAGGCTTAACTTCAGTCCAATACGAAATTATCTTTATACACGAAACTCCTGTCTTAGTCAGCATTTTTCTTCAGCATAGAATAGATAGGAAAGGTAACCGCCTGGCGAGTAGTTTTATTAGTTTTAAAAAAGTGGAATGTTCATATTCTGATTCTGATGATAAGTAGTCGATTAGGATAACTGCTATGTCACGGGTCTCTACTATTCCTTTCCTTAGTAAGATATTGAAACCTTTCCAATGGATTTCTTATTCATATTGTCCGAGGTAGGACGACATAGAGATTCTAGATAATACCCATCTTAATTATGTTATGAATCGCCACCAAAGTCTTCCTACTTCTCCATTGTTCCAATCAGATCATAAAAATAAGAAATAAAGTGGACCTGAATTGAATCATGACTTAATGAGCTATTCTGAAGATTCGATAGTTAATCGTGGAAGCGGACCTTTTCTTTCTCTGGATCACGCGTAAGAATTCGTCGTCCGATTGAAGTTGTCGTCTTCCTTCATGCTCCATAGTAATCCCTCGCTATTCCTTTCTTCCACCGAAATCATTCCGAGTCACAATAGCAAATTTCTTTCTTTTTTATTTTCGTTATGGTATGGTAATAAGAGGTCTCGGAAATAAGGTTGTTTATGATGATTTTCTTTTTTGATGAATATTGATGAAAACCCGATATCAAATGGAATTTAAAGGTCGTGTTAGAGACTGTCGGTATCAGATGGCTAAGAGATACCTGCGGTCGTCCTCAGGCGGAGAGAATAAACAACGGACTACCCTTCCAATAATCGATATCAAATTATGCCTTGAAGAGGACTCGAACCTCCACGCTCTGAAATCACGATATTTTGAGTGTCTACCATTTCATTTCACCAAGGCATCTTGAAAGTGAATCGTATTCGATATCCCCCCCCGAGTGTGATGTATGGAATATATAAGTGGAGTGTTAGAGTCTTTTTATTTAGGTCATCTTCTCAGATAGGCAGTCGGACATCCAATTGGTTCGATTTGAATTATCCGGGTTCCCCTTATATCAATTCTACAAACCCGGCATCGGATCCAACAAACACATGCATGGTCATAAAAGCCAAAGCTTAGTCCATGTTTTCGTCTCGGTGTCTACTAAAGAGTCAAAGAAGGTTGAATTAGCACACTGGAAAATGGCTTGTAATCATCTGGCAACTCTTCTCGCGTATTTGAGATGAGTCTTGACTATTGGGATAACACTCATCCTTTTTGATCATCAGTCATGGTAACGGCTCTCTTTCGGTAGCTGGTTTGACTCTTTGTGATCGAAAAAAACATAACGATCTAGTCGATCTATCGTAAGGTTTTACTGAGCTTTAAATAGAGAAGAGAATAGGCTCCTTATTTTATTACTTTATTATCATGACCGAAGTGAGGGAGGACTCGCTAGCAGGATGCAAGGATACGATCGAGAGCCCCACTGTAACTCGAGACCTATCCTTCTGATTCAGTTTGTTGTGTTCCATGGCCGTTTCGTCGACTGGCAAGAATCACTTACTGCTCTTGACCCGGACGTTACGTGTTTGTGCATCTTTCACTTTATTATTTTGACTCGGTTCAACTAGACTCTCTGTCTCTTCCTCTATCCGTAGAGTACATTGAATGTACAGAAATGGCTATAACATAATTTATGTTTTTTTTCTTCGTATTAACTCACAGCTACTCTCGGGGAATGTGTTTGCAGTGCTAACGATTTCATAACTATCTTTGGAGCTTCAGAATGTTTCAGTGTTTATGCTCCTATCTATTATCTGGCTATAGTACGGTAGGCTACGAAATATACTTATGGGTGGGGCAAGCTATTCTGGTTCATGGTTGTTTCTCTTGGCTCTGGTTATCCGGGGGAGAGATCGAGCTTCCAATAATGATAGTGAAAATGGTCTTATCAATAAAATGTATAACCCAGGAATTTCAATGCTTCGATTCATCACTGTAGGAATTGGTTTCCCCAGCCCTTGGACGTATACGAAGGAGTGCGGTTCGATAGATAAATTACTACCTCTCTATTTCTTAGATGTTTGGATTTTTCAAAACTCTATCTATGGACATGCAGAAGATCAATGCTATTCACTCGGACCAAGACATAACTTTATACTTGTTCAAATAACAAATTAAGGTGAAGCAGGGTCAGGAACAACGAATCCTTTAGTTCGGAAACCTATTCATTTTGCAAGTTCGTTATTACTTCTTATCTTACGGGGAGTTACTACAAAGGATGCCGACGTAGAGAGACAATCCGATTACAGAGTTGGTTCTTCAGAGACGACGAGTAATAGGAACGAACATCCGTCAACAAAAGGATCACCCTACCGATACCGAAGCTAAGTGGCTGATCATCTCATGGCTATTGAGAATCAAAATCATAGGTTCTATTTCTCAATCTTTTCGACCGTCGGAGCAAGTCATAAAGATAAATTGATAAGGTCATTCACAACCACTGATGAAGGATTCCTCTCACTCATTCACTTTCTATAACCTATAGTTAGTTGTAGGTAGTGACTTGCCTTTTTCACTTGCAAGATTCAAGGCTTCAACTCTATCAAATAACTATAAAATGAAAGCTCGCTTTGATGGAGTACTACTCTTGCCTTCTGAAGCTCTTATCATCTGCCTCGGGGTTGCATAATATAGGAGAAGAGATTGAATGAATTGACTCAAAATGCACATGATAGGCCGAATCGAATAAGCTCTTTTGTCAGGTCTAGAAGCAAGAACTCTTGACTAAGCCGATTCCCTTCTGACTTTCCTTCCTCTTGTTGATTCGGAAAAAGACGTTCGAAAGTTGTCCTTTCCAATTTGACGTATGGGAAATTCATTTATATACCAAAATCACGGTGTTTTATGGCACGATTGAATCAATAGTGACGAGGATGGATGCCCACCCGGGGAAGAGGAGGCAATACAAGATCTCTGTGTTTTCCACAATACGAATTTAAACATCTTTAACAAAGAAGAGAATCGGCAGTGAAAGAAGGAAAGGAAGGGGCTGCTCGGTATTCCGCTGAATGAAGCCAGTGGTCCTCCCTTTGATACAGTCTTCACCATTATATAGTTGATATCCACGTCGAAGAACTACACCACAAGTTAGACTTGCTTTTCAATCAGGCAGGAAACAACGAGGAAATGGAATGGAATGGAATGGAATGGAATGAAGGGATGATGAAGAATGAAAGAAAATGAAGTATCAAAGCATGTCCGTGTCCGACCCACCTTAAATCTACTCTTTGTTGTAGCCGTCATTCATCCTCCGACTTTCTTCCCGCTCGAAGAGGTTGTTTGGAAAACCCTAAAGAAAAGAGAAGGTCGATAAATCGGGGCTGAAACTCTTCTTAGGATAAGGAGGAACAGCGATGAGTGAAAGAGTACTCACTCCGCTCCCTGTTATAAGAATAGAGTCTTGCCCCCGGCAGGGTTAGAAAGTATTCCCTATTTTGAGATGAGAAGCCTACTCAGATCAGAACGAGTTGTGTTCTAACAAAGACTAGTTGATTCGCCTATCGGCTTTAACAACCTTCGCATTTACTCTTTTCTTGAGTGAGCTTCATCCAATCAGATCCCAAGTCTCCAAGTGGCTGGCCAACCGCGACCTTGGCTTTTTAGAGAATCCCGATCCTCCTGTGTCGTGGTACTTCCTCCCTTGTCGCTCGGCGCAGAGAGTACCGGGTGGGTTTGTTTATCCTTCCAGTTTCGAGTGTCTTCTTGGATAGTTATAGCGGCCCATCGGTTCGAGATGTACCTTGTGGGGCTCACGGGACATAGAGTCTTCAGGCAGTCTCCATATGGTCCGGATGGTCGGTGCAAGGCCATAATCGAACACATTGATTCCGCTCCTCGTTCCTGTCCTTCGCTTCAGGTCCTGTCCCGTCCCTCGTTGTCCATACTCTGTCGGGCAGCGAAGCTTACACTTGTTCACTAATTATGACGGTTCGCCAGGGCCTCTTTCCTCCCTGTTTGTTTTCTGCTCACGAGGTACTCCTAGAATGACATAGGCTACCGAGACTTGGTGATAGTTTTTCCTGTTACACCTCAACTGACTCTGCGCTTATGCTCGACGACTCTCTGGGTCCCAGAAGAATGTCGATCTGTGCGCCTTCATTCATAGGGCTCTCGATCCAGCAATCACTTATTCAGTTATTTGTATCGGAATAGAAAGAAGTATAATTTCCCTTCCGCTTATACTACCTGACCGACCTATCACAGAGGACCTCGATTTGCTGGGGAGATAGGAATTGGTAACAACTCTTCTTTCAATGCTCTTGATATTGCACTGAAGAAGCCATCAAGCCAGGAGAAAAGGAAAGTGGGTGCGCTAAGCGAAGGCTCCCTAACCTAGATTTCATTCAAGACAGGAGACTAGTTGACAAATACCGAACCGAGACCATTAATAACCTTGAGGGAGAGAACAGACAGGTCTGTGAAGATAGAGATGCGGACTACCTGCACCAAGAAAGAACCTATTAGGAAGCTTCACTGTTCCCAGGGATTGTTTGGGCCTTTACTGCGCATCGCTTTTGCGCAAGAGAAAGGAATGCTGTAACCGGGGTGGGTGAACCCTCATAGATATCAGGTGCCCACATATAGAGAGTCAAAACAAGAGAGATGGAGTTTTCCGAAGGGGAGGGGGTTGTTCTTCGGGGCTCGAGAGTGGAATAAGAGGGCCACAAGTGTTTTGAATTCGGTTAATTCACACGGGCAAAACAAGGAACGAATGAATTCTCGCATACGATAAGTGCTCTCTGAACCGAACGTGAAAGTCGTTTTCCATCATACGGCTCTGTTCCCCTAAATAACTTCCTTCGAGACTTGGATTATCGGATCCAAATAAGGTCCTTGGCCCACACGCTTCGGATGAGATTCATAGGGTTCTTCGAAGATGAAGTGGATTCTCTTCTCGTCGATGCCGAATGCCCGATTGAACAAAAAGGCAGAGCTACAGGGACCCCTTCTGTTGTTGCCAGCGCTTGAAAGAAAGGGCCCGGAGGAGGAATAAGAATCTCTTCAAGCCCGAAGAAGTGAATAGGCCAGCGGTAACGCACGAGGATAAGATGGCATACCGGATCAGACCGCGAAAGAAGCGTGTTCACTTCATTTCAGATAGACCATGAGGATGAGATTCGTTTTCGAATAAAAACAAATCCACTCTTATCCTCCGGAAGTAATGTGAAAGTGTTTTACTTCCACCCGCTCCGCATCTCCCTTTTCCCGACCTTCGATCAGATGGGCTTGAATTTCTTATTCTCTACGGCGTCAGACCCGAAGTTGAGTTTGATTCCATTCAGTTTGTTGAGCTGGGTAGTTAACTACTAGGGTAAGGTCTTTTCTCGAGCTTCGATTTCATCCGTTAAAGTAGATTCGGTAAAAGATGGAATAGGAAGACGTGTTTCCAGAACAAACAAGAGACAGGTTGATACGGGGAAGTTAGCAAAGTTAGACAAGATTGGAATGGGCATAGGAACATGTATTGAGGTACCAGATCGGCTAATGCTCCCAGGTTGATGCGATGTATTCCACCAGTTGACTGAAGACTTGATTATTGGTATATCGATCGGTCCAGTACGGATTGAAATAGAAGCCGGTTCGACAGTAAGCTTTTGAAAACGCAGTGCACCCAGGTAAATAAGTAACGAGATGAATACAGAGGTTAAACGAGCATCCCACACCCAAAAGGTTCCCCACATAGGTCTTCCCCGAAACCCCCCAGTAACTAAGGTCAACAACGTAAAAAAAGCACCGATTTCTGTACCGGTTCCGGAAGAGCGAAGAAAAATGGGATGTTTTGTTAAGAGGAACAAGAAAGTGTTTATAGCCGTAGCGAGATAAACAAGAATACTCATCCGAGCCGCAGGAACATGTACAGACGGAATACGAGAATTTACACCTTGTTGAAGATCTAGTGGTGCTACCCGAATACTTAAATGAATAGCCATCGCTGTTAAGAACAACCGAGATCCAATGAGAATGAGCGCGTAGCTTCTGGTCTTTGACATCAAAAAAGAAGGTTGTATAATTAAGAACGACAAAAGACATGAATTTACTCGCTAATGGAAGACAAGAAAGACATGAATATCCATAAGGAACCAGAATTACTCCCTGCTTTCCCGCTTTGTTTTCGCTCGTGTCACTCCTTTGGCATACCGAAAGAAAAAAGAAAGGTGATTGATTGGGTGTGCAACGTCCTTCCCCATATTCTATTTACCCATGCCATACGGGGTAAGGTCCTTCAATCCCAACATTGTGATGCTATCTCTTCCATTCTATTCTTTATTTTCGATAGAGAATCATTGAGGCCCTGAAGGAAGAACGAGGAGAACAGAACAACGGGTAAAATGTGAGGTGTAGTCGTCGGATGCGCTTCGCTTACTCTCCTTCGGTTCCCGTAGCAAGGGTTTCTCACTCCTTATTTTATGTACTTATTCTTACTTTCTTTATCCATCTTATACGGATTATGAAGTGTGGGGCAAAAGCAGCCATCTACATTCTAACTAAACGAACAGCCGGCATTGAAAGATAAAGAGAGCCCTTATTGCCGCGAGGAGTGAAGTGCTTCCATACCCTATACTAATATCGTTGCGAGCCAAAGCGTACCGGTACTACGCGGTATCATCTACGGGCCGATTCCGATTTCTCCTATATTCACAACTATCATAAAGTAAAGAACATCTCTTTTTTTCCTGATGAGTAGAGTAGAGCAATCCTCTTTCCGTCCCCCGAAGTGAGCGAATTGCATGTCGAGATCCGTAGGCTTATAGTTTAATTGGTTGAAACGTACCGCTCATAACGGTAATATTGTAGGTTCGAGCCCTACTAAGCCTACCCTATATCACCCGATCGAAGTCCCCGCCACCACCCTGCTCAATCGAGACGGCACACTGCTTATCACCTCCAGCACCTGCACCATTGCGAGACGGAGTAACCCAAAAACAAAAGAAGATCGGCACTCGAATGTTTTTGACAATCAAAGAAGGTCCAATCGAGACGGAACCAGTCAGGCACGCCGTGAGGAGAGACTCTAGACCGAGAGGTGACAATTCCCGTTTTTCTTTTTCCGGGAGTGAATTGGTGTGAACATTCAACCAAAGGCGTCTTGATCGAAGAGCTCACATATTGCCACAAAGCTACTCGATGACTGTATTGGCGTACAACCTCGGTCGCTTCTTAGCCAATAAACTGCCGGGTACTTAGTCCAATCTTTAGACAAAGAAAAAGAGTATGAAGCACTGCTGGGTAGACCATGGCTCACAGGGGTTCGGTTCCTGACTGGGCTAATAAACATCTTCCGAAAAGAAAACAGTTCAACAAGTTTTTATTAAATTACTAAAGCCGAAAGTCTCAAATAAAGAATCCAAAGAAGAGTAAGAAATGCCACTGCCAATGGGATAGTCATTCTTCCCCGGCACTCTGATGAACTAATAAGAGCAAAGCAGCAATTCGAAAAGAGACTACTAAGGTAAACCAAAAGCACAAGCGGAACAACATCTACCCGACTTCTCTGGCATTCCACGGACCCTCGCCTTTCTTTATGATTTCAATCACTTAATTTAATTAAGCGTAAGCCCCTATTGTGAGTGAAGGAGACGAGAGACCCTAGTCAAGAGTAAGAAACAAAGGTTGACTTTATACTTAGTTCGTTATTGCTTGTGCGCGTCTTGCCGAAATAGCCGAGGTTCAACACACTGAACTGAGACAGGGAAAAGAAGGGTTATTCAGATAGATCCTCTTTTCGATTATGACGAGTGCGACCGCATGAATCAAAATAGGAAAGGAATACACATCAAGGCTAACTAAGGCTCCACGTTCTTCTCATAAATGGGTGATACGCTTAAGCTTCAGATCTTCATTTTAGTTATAGTGATAACGCTTTTATCGTTTCTTTCTGAGCGCTCCTCTTTCTTTCTAAAGGTAAAACTCTGGTTGCGCTTTCTTCTCTTACTCTGTTCACGACTCCGGTGCTATTCTTGGACTCAGTGGGATCGTACGCAGATGAATAGAAGTGGGATCTCGAGAAAGAGATGAGTATGCCTTGATCTCCAATTCCGATTGAATGGACTTCCTTCAAGGCCTCCTAAAGTCACTCTTGGCAAGATCCGAGCTCTTCTGAGATTTCTTGCTTTGATTTTCGTTATAATGGTGATAAAGACACAACTTCAATAAGATTGGATTGCATTACGGATCAAACAACGAGCTGTGTTTAAACATCTGGCCAGAAGCAGTTCTCACCTTATGCCAAAAGAGTTCCCAGAGTAAGATCATCAAGAAGGAGGCCGAACCCACAACAGCTACGATACGACATTGTTCGACAGGGGAAATCGTTCAAGCGAGGAGGTGGATGAGGCTGACAGATCGCAAGAAAGCAAAGAGTTCAATCGAGAGCTTCCAATTTCTTCTCTTGAATTCGAGTATTCTCAGATTTGAAGCTTGCCTTCGATTCGACAGGGGTGACAATAAAGGCCACGTAAGAGGATAAGTACCCAAACAGGTTGACCGATACGAAACCGGATAAAGAACAGTGGAAGCGGATTGGGTTTTGAAAAACATTGCAACCTAACCCCGAAACGACCCAAGAAGAGCTAGTCTTGAAGCTACTAATGTCTCCTGAACGAGAGTAAATCAAATCTCTCAGTTATCAGTCGCATAAATAAATAAATATTTGTAAACCAATCTTTCATTAAGACCTATCAGGCGAAGAGGCAGTTTTGTTAAAAGTGTTCCGATGGGTTACTACCTTAAAAGCCACCAATCATGCGGACGCTTGCTTAATATGCGGATCCTTAGCTTATCTGAACCCTCATCTCCTTTTTATATTAAATAAAAATAAAGGCCCAGTCTTACAAACCCAATGGGAACTGATAACCCTTTGACCTTGTACCCTACACAGGATTTTACAATATACTTTACCTGCTTGAGAGCTGCACGACAGAGAGTAAACGTCTTCAGGTTGGTTTGTAACTGAATACATGGACCGGAAGAAAGAGTGTTGACAGTCGTTTGATCAAAAAAGAGAAGAAACGAACAGTAACAGTGGAGTGAAGAAGTTGCCTGCGAAAAGCTTCGACAGCCTGTTGCCCCAAGCAGCTTGAAAGTTTCTCACTTCGAGTCTAACTGAAGATTGTTGACTCTTATAGAAGAACCCTTTATTTTGTCTTGCTTGATCCCAAGACTAAGCAAGTCCGCACTAAGCTTGTCTGAGATTTCCCGAATTGGTTTTCCATAAAGAAGATCCTGCTATCGAAGTTCCAGATTGATTATACCTTGTTGTAATGGATCCGGAAAAGTGTTACTCATTTATTATACCGTACGCCATTCATTTTGTATACGATTACGGGGAACAAAACTTTATTTAGGTGGGGCATTCAAAAGAATTTGATTCCTTATAATTTCCTGTTCCGGATAGTATCAAGATGCCGCGGGATATCTTACAATAGATTCCAAAAGAGTTTGAGTTCAATCCCCTTTTTTCTTTTCCAATCGTACTGACTCGACTTCTATTGTATTGGTGTCTCTGAAACTCTTGTTCCGTACCATTATGGAAGATTCGGTTAAAATATGCACGGATGACAGGACAGGACAGGAAGAAACAAGCTTCGGTTTCAATTCTTTACTCACAATATAAAGCCTAGAATTGAGTCCCGTCACACTCTCTTAGTAATTTTCTGTCTTGAGGATATCCAAAGAAGCAAGAATACTCTTTTTACGATGCGCCATTAAGAAGGGTCAAGATACCAGAAGAACAGGCCTTACTTCGTTTCCTGACTGAATAGTGAATGAGAAATCCATTTACGCGCCTCTTTGCCAAAAGAAATGGAAAATACTTGTGGCGAATAAAAGGATATGAGATTCCCAATATGACCAGGATTGCTGTCTGAATAATCCCGCTTTCTCTGTTATATAGATAATTTGCGACTCATTACTTAAAGATTAATAAATATCCGGAGGCATAGGTAATAAACTAGAAGAGAATGGATGTGCGTGTGAGAACCGGTTGATTGACTCTCTGACCCTCCGGATAATCTCCATAAATGACTCGTTCTTGATAAGACAGACAGTACTCTATGGAAATTCGGGTACACCTCAGTACTCCAGTGCATTTCTCCTTCTTTCTGAGTAATCATCAATCTGTTGTTGAACCCTGTCTTCTTGAAAGTGTATGTTCCCGCGCGAATCTCACTAAAATAACACTTGTTATGATTCGACATCATTTTTGAACTAAAATCAAACTCTTGTTGTGGAATAGTTAGATAAGATCTTCACTTTCAATAGTGACATACAATTAAAAGACGTTTCGGATAAACTCCATTGTAATATCTTTTTTCCATTCGAAGCTCGTAGTACACAGCAGTAACCCCCGTGAATACCGGTATGAAACGTTCTTAATATTAGTTGAGTGACCGGTTCTCAATGGATTGACCGAGAATACCACTCTGTTCAAGCACTCTCCGGCCATAACACAATCGACAGATCCAACAAACGACAAGTGATTCAGGTTCGAATAGATAGATGTTGTGCTTGGATTGAAGAGTTATGAGTCGATTTTCGAGATTGGGGCAAGCCTTGTTTTCGAATGGCAATACATCGCGCGGGCCTAGGTCTAATACACGACGATTCCATGTTTGTATATCAACAAATTGACGCGGACTCACATATCCCACGGTGCACTACGTACAACAATGAACTACTTTTCGACGGAGAGATCCAGCATTTAAGTTCAAGTCTCAACTTCCCTTTGGCTCCGAAATGAGATTAGGTTTTAATAAAGAATATGACAATCCTTCCGTAAATTGCTTTGAATGCTTCAATCATTTCATTTGGTGTACTTGATGCATTATAGCTCCCGAGAAAAAGAGACATTAGATGGACTGGATTAACAAAGGGCTCAGTCATACTCAATTCGGATTCATTTCTTGTCAAATATTCACTTTGATATACCCCGCGTTTTTCTACGTGTACATTGCCTGGATAGTGTTTTTACAACAAAATCAAACTCTTGTTCAACATCTTGTTGGACTAGCCCCATATCCCTTGAGAAGGTCTTGTTAAAAGATCGTCAATTCCTATCGAGCAGTGGCTTGGGAACCCAAAGTTTTGATCCAGGATGCCATACCGAAGTGGTCTATTAATCTAATCAGTCGTTTCTTTAATGGCCGTTCCATCTCTCACTTTCTTGTGGACTCGATTGGCTCCATATAAAGTATAAGTGTCCCTATTCTGGTGGTCGACAATGGATTGAGTCAAACGTGATCTTGATTCACGTCGAAATTCAAGAACTCGGATCCTAGTTGAACCGTCCCGGTATTGGATTAATTTGAGTTACCATTAAGATAATTAGATATCCTATGAACAGGTCCGGAAAAACTTGTATAGCTTCTTCCTTCAATCTCAAAGATCAAAAGATGGTTCGAATTCTAACGACTTCCTTTATACTTCCTAATCTTATTAGATAGTGTCCAGAAATCTCAGGTAATAAGAGATTCGTGAACTTCGAGGGGAGCTTTTCTCTTGCGTAAAGAGGTCGTTGATCCCACCGGACTATATGAATTCTTTGTTGCTGTCGATAAGCTAATTAATTGAGTGAGCATAGGAATTATTTTTAAAAAAGCTTCTTTATTATACTTAACTGAAAGAATAGAGTTTATTATGGTAAATTCTTTCATAATTTATGCGACTCTACAAATTATACCTATTTCTATTATTTCAAATACCCCGGATTCCCACTCGTTAATCGAGAAAGCCCAATAAGCAGATCTTGGGTTGGGACGGAAATAGGGGATCGATCACAATAGAAGACAAAAGATTCATATGAGAAAACAAACATAAGTAACCTTGCTTCTGCTAGAGCTTCCAGAAGAGAAGGAACAGCCATTTGCCAAGTCCGCAGAATCCCTTACCAAACTATGTAATCCACACGCTGAAAATTGGAATGCCTTAATATGCAGAGGAGGCTCTCTTCAAGGGATCTAACTCCACAATTGGTTCTTTGTTACCGAATCTTAACTACTATGCTCGAAGCAAAATGTGTTGTCTAATTAGATCACGAATAAAAAATCTGTCTGGAAAAAAGCATTTCTATTTCGCGGGGCAATCCACATCGATGTGATGAAATCGATGGTCCGACAATGACAGAACGACCACCCGAAGAATCTCAACCCGTTTGCCAAGCAGTTTCGCGAAATCTTCCCTCTTTGCCCTGATGAATTAGATCTGTTGTGAAAACGACTTGTCAATCTCTTATTCTTTAACCGGGTCCGCGGATTCCATTGTGTCTCACTTCTTAGTGTTATCACTTTATTATCCAGACACTCGTATGACACTCTACCTGTGTTTAAGATATTGATAAGAGCATTTTGTTCCGCAAGATCACACGTTTATAGAGTTCATTAATTAATCCGAGCTTAGTACCCATTTGATTGACGAATAGGATTCCAAATCAGGAGGAAATAACCATCCATTCCGTTCCGGTCTACTAAGAAGATGCTTAGCTAATTGCATGCGTCGAACCAAAAGCCTTTCTTCCGATCTTTCCACTCATTGTCCCTTGGGCCTATTATATCCTAATTCTTTCCATTAGACTAATGAGAAATCATCTATTGAGACAAATGATCGGCTAATATCTTGTTCTCGGAGGAGAGCACTCCGGTAGAAATTTCGCGATTTCGAAACGTATCGATGCGTGGGGTAGCGGGATGACTTCCATGATTTCCTATTTGAACCTCGTAATCGTAAGAAAGTAGGTTGTTTCACGACGGGTATAGCAAACAAGCAATTTAGGATCAATGGTTCTCCCCCTTTAAAATCGGACAGTTTACCCTATGGCTCAAGTCGTTCAATTCAAACCAATAGAAGGGTGAGGGTGGTTTACCGCTTTCAAATTGTAAAAAACCCTTACTGAATAGAATATAAATCGCGACTCTCGAGGACCAAGCACCATTTCATTGATTCATTCTTCTTGAATTCTTGAGATTGACTTTACTGAATTCTCAATAAGGACATAAAATAAATGTGAAATTCTTGAGTGTCTCCTTTCGAATGAGGAATCCCATGGCATTGAAATTCAGGAATACCTCAAATCGATAAATCGATTGACTTGTCCATGTCGTAGGTCGGGTTATGCCATGATATCCTCTAGCCTATGATGCGATGGATAGACTTATGCAACCATGACTGCTTATTTTTGTTGAATCTCATTTCTTAATAAAAATAAAGGGAAGAGTGAATTCACTAAGTCTTTTTACAACTATTAATTCCTATTTCATGTGGTTACCGAATACCATAGACCAATTCCCTTGTTGTGTGTGTGGGAGTATTAAAAACCTAATTATGATCTTCAGGTTACTCTCAGAGACATGTCAGACCCAGGGCATCCCACAAGAGAATGGAATGACAGTTTATCATTCTGAATCTGTAAACACTTAGGATTTGGATCACACATCGCGCAGTATACTAGATACTCTTTAAAATTCTTTATTGAATAGGTTTCTTTTCTCTACTAAAAGATTTGCGAGAGAACGAACTAGGAAGACGTTTCCCAACAAAGACAAGACCACACAGGAGTTACTGGGCATAGTTTAAATATAGAGAAGAACATTTGCTCCGTATCAACATCCGTCCGCATTGTTACATCATTTCTTGGGTTTTCTCTGATTCTCGACATTGACCAACCTACTCTTCGCGGCATAAACTCGTAATCATCATTTCCATCTCTTCTGGCTCCAATAAGGATAACCCCTAATGGTGAACCAGATTTCAAAGCTGCCGTTTGGAGATTGGACAATATGGAAGTTGGTCAAGACTTCTCTCTTCCTGTGTCGAACTCAGATGAAACCGTCAAAACAAGAGAAAGACTAGTTATAGTGGCACTTTATTAGACTCGGGACTGATTCGTCTATTTCTATAGGCATACATGTCGTCTACCTTCTAACTAGGGGACCGATAAGTAGTCTGTAGTCTTTTGATCCTAAGCCTACTCTCAGCTCTTCTTTCGAATGTTGCTTCCGATTTAATTAAAGTTGAAAAAGGTGCACTGAAGGATCAGCGCAGACTAGAGAGTAGGAAAAAGTTTCGATCGAAGCTGTCGTTTATGAGATTAGGTTTCCGGTGTTCCGACATCCCGAATCGAGGTGGCTCTCAGCGATTCGACTAGATTCTGACTCTTCTCCCCAGTTGTCGGTTATTGCCTTTTCTCTTTTTGACATTCCTCTTCTCTTGCCTTTATGTGCCGACAGCCTCCAGGATTGGACTTATTTGCTTGCTGGAAGACTCATCATTTGTTCCGGGCATAGTACCTCATAAATCAACCGATTCACCGGGGGAACAAGCTCTGCCGCTCTTCCTGTTATGCAGTAAGGTAAGCCCGAGCCCTCGAACACCTCGTCGGATTCATTCGAGCTGGTCCTGCCTTTGCGTTCATCCCAATAGATCTCCTTCGAGAATTTCTTTTGCTATAATGGAGAATTCCACCTTCTTTGTTATCCTTGGATAAGTAAAGGATGATGAGAAGATTGGGAAGAAATTCAAGATGCATTAATGGCCTGCCCGTCTCAACATGAATCGAACATACTCATTTGAAGAAAACCGGGATCTTCAAATTCGGTAAAGACATCAATGTTTTGCACTCAATCAACAGGTGGCTCAGCATCATGGCTTGGAAGTGCCGCTGACAATCCTAAATACCTTCGTAAAAACAAGGGGAGTAGATCTGGACGCCGTCGACTTCAAAGAGAGTCAGCCTTCAGGGACGACGACAACGAGATAGAGTTTCTTAATGAAGTAAGAGTTGTTCAACAAAAGAAAGAGCATCTCAGAGAACCATATCGGCTTTATAGAGACAACTCCTTGGCAATTGAGATCTTTTTTCTAACAACTCAAATAAGCTTTACATTCACTGCACTGGTTATTCCACCATCAACGAGAGATTGGCTAAGCTAAGGTCCGGAGCTTTCCTAACCACTATCGTTTTGTTTTTTGAATTTGAAAGAGAACGAAGAAGTGAATTAAGGAATTGAGATGAGACGACTCTTTCTTGAACTATCTCATAAACAGATCTTATCCTCCACACCAATCCTCACGAGTTTTTCTTCATTCCTATCGTATATCGTCGTAACGCCCTTAATGCTAGGTTTTGAAAAAGACTTTTCATGTCATTCCCATTTAGGTTCGATTCGGATCCCGCCGTTGTTTCCTTTTCCTCCCGCACCTTTTCTTCGAAATGATAAAGCAGATGGTACACTCGAATTTTATTATTTAAGTGCTTCTTGCTTGCCAAAGATCCTACTTATACAATTGGTAGGTCATCGGGTTATTCAAATCAGTTGTGTTTTCTGTGGGTTTCCCATGTTACAACTTCCGTACCAATTCGGTCGATCCGGAATGGATCGGTTAAACATTCCATTAGGGAGCCTGGTCTTAACTCTTTGGTGTGGGATTCATTCTCGTTCGGCTCTTGGAATCACATCCAGCAGTGGTTGGAACAGCTCGATAAATTCACCCACTTCATTGCCCCCAACCCTTTCTTGTACCTATATTGAAACAGAATGGTTTCATGTTCTTTCATCGATTGGTTATTCCTCTCCGTTCGTCTCTATGTTTCCAATTTTTTTATCGATTCGTTTACAAGATTGAATGGCCAATTCCCGAATTAACAGCACACGTGCTGGAAGACAATCTCAAGAACTTGAGTTTCTTAATCGAGACAGACTGGCCTTATGGCGCAACAAGTGAATTCTTCATTAGCCTCCGGGAGAAGAAGGGGGGGAAGGAACAAGGGGTTGACAGCCCGAAATGAGATTAGGGTAACGAAGTCAATCGATGCGCACTATACTAAAATAGAGAAGACAGGAGCTTTGAACTTAGAGAAGTCTCAAGTCCCTTTTGTTGCTTTTGGCCGGACCAGAGGGAAAGGGCTTTCCGCATCTTCTTTATGCTTCCTTTGTTCCCCCCCGGATGTAATGTAGTCTCTGTCAACAAGAAACCGGGTAACCAAAAGTCTGATTTACTGAACTGAATAATGGGATCATCGTTAGCATTGGGTAAATTCTGAAGACAGAATCCTGAAGGTGCCGGAAAGAAGCCACAAAGCACCCGCCAGGAAGGAACAACTGTATAAAAGAAAGGACCGAGAACTACATAAGGTCTGATTACCACTCCATTGGGATATGTAGGCACCTATCCGTTCACAGAAGTAACGATAGCTCGACCACATAAAGCGTTAAGTTAAAAACGAAAGCGATAGGAACCCATAATAAAGAATAGACTAGGGCAAAGTGAGGACTCCTTGATTGACTAAGTCTAAAAAAGAGCTGGGTTCAGTGTAACAAGAACTTCCCGGGTAGGCATTTGGACCCAATTGCTTGGTTGATTTCCAACCCTCGTTCGCGCTTGTCGGGCTTAATTAAAGGAACTGAGCTTCTCACTAACAATCGTAAGCTTCATTTCATTAAACGAGACTCGGAAGAAAAAGAGGACTGACTCTGACTGGGTAGGCTCGCAGTTATGCATCGTCGCTTGTGAAGCTTGGCTCGTTCTCCTTACTCGGATATTCCATTCACTTAGTAAAAGATTGAATTGAAGTGTTTCCTATTTGGAATCGTCTTAGGTGTCTCATTCCTATTACTTTGTACTTTGGCTGATATTATTCGTAAAACTGCATTTGCAATACAGACGCGATCAGTTAGACCTTTGATTAACATCCCTTATATCTGTTGTGTATTTCCTGTGACTAAAACAACAAGTAAGTAGGGGGTCAGTCAAAAAGCGACTACCTTTCAACAATTTTTCAGTATCATTATCAAACAAGAATGGAATCACGCCCTGTAGGATTTGAACCGACGACATCGGGTTTTGGAGACCCGCGTTCTACCGAACTGAACTAAGAGCGTTTTATTCTCCTATATACTATATAATAAGAGATTTTGACTTTTGTATCCACATAGAGAAGAAATTCTATGATTGATGAGTCTCTGTGCTGTTTTTTAATCGATCTCAAAGGATCCCTTGTTGCTGAATCAATACTTATTTGATAAGTTAGGGATGAAGTAACCCTTGACATTTTGTTGTACCCAAAACGCTACCAAACATCCTGGTCTCTACGGGCGTTAGAGAATCCCTATTCGTTATTCGCACCCATCGATAAATTCCCTTATCTAGATTGATTTAGAAACTCATCCGCACCACCTATATACTTATTATCCAACAAAAAAGAGAGAAAGAATCAGAGTCTGACTTCAAAGAACGAAAATCGGATGATGAACCCATGGTGAATGAGTGTTGCGACTGGTTCCATTCAATTGGATGTTCGTTACACTGCTCCTGAAGTGTCTCAAGCAGCTCAGTACTACCCTTAAAGACTGATTGAGGTGAGACGATTGAAGAGTGAAAGTAGCCCTTCCCTTTTTTCTTTGTCAGAGAATCGGATATGAAAGATGGAGTGGAGATCTCAGAGAAGAGAAGTTAGTCACCTTATTGAGAAGATGGCGAGCAGTAAGTAGCCGAACCAAAGCATCACTAGCTCTGACCCGAGTATAGCATGGGTAATCCCGTAACCACACCACCTTGCAAGGCTCAAGACTCCACTGGACCGATAGCGTACTAGTACCGTGAGGGAAAGGTGAAAAGAACCCAATAATTGATTCGGGAGTGCAATAGTGAAACCGTAAGGCTCCCAAAAGTAGTGATTGGTTTATTTATTCCCGGGGCTCTGACCGCCTGTTTATTTTATTAAGATAGTCTCGTCGAATGAGCGACTCATGATTGGCTTGGTTAATTAAGGTAACCCACCGGAGCCGTAGTCTTCATAGGGCAATTGTCACTTTATGGACCTGATCTCTATGACCAGGATATGAGAAGCTTGGGAAACCACTAATTGGAGGTCCGAAGAACCGACTGATGTTGATGAATCGATGAGTTAGGGAATGCCACTCGACGAACCCACATTTACACTGGTTCTTCTCGCGAGGCATCTAGTCCAAGCACTGTTTGTTGTGTTTCGGCAAACTGAGTTATCAATCTAACTGAGAAAGAATCAAAGGGTCAAGGTCGGCCAGACGATGGGGGATAAGCTTCATCGAGAGCGAGAGGGAAGGAAACACCCGGATCACCAGCTCCTACGCTCAGAGAAAAAGGTGCAGAGACAGACATTTGCCCACCTACCTGTGATTGCGTACGTAATAGCTCATATCCTGATCTTGCCAGATGAACGGGGCTCTGATCTGCCTGTAATGCATCGGGGTTCCTTATAAGGATATAGCAGTGAAGCGAGAATGTCGGCTTGAGGAGTAACTCTTATCCAATGACCGAAGTTCCTCAAGGCAATTAGTCCACGGAGGGTGATCATATCAGGCCGAAGAAAGGCGTAGTCGATGGACATGTTATACCTGTACGACTCGGGACGGAGGCGGTTAGCCGAAAGACGGTTCGGACGTCAGGTGCCTTTCATCAGGGTAAGAGGTAGGGAAGAAAATGCCTCGACAATGTTGAGAGTTCGCAGGCGCTGAAGTAACCCATGTCAGACTCCCAAGCTCGACCTTCAACAAAAGCTTACTAACTACTAGACCGAAACACCTCAATCGAGAAGTACTCTACCGGAAATAGCCTTCTCCTCTTTGTGTGATATCCGCAGTGGAAGCCAGTCCGGACTCATTGAGCTTCGTTCACGTCAGGGCCCGAGGCGTGTGGACGATATTGGTGTCTTGGCGAGTGGATCGAGTGATCGACTGATCGACTGATCGGCGAGCAAGCCGATACTTGAGTGTGTTTAAGACATGTGTGAACACATGATTTAATACTCTTCAAGCCAAGGTCTTGTTCTCTATAGGGCTTATATCAACTTTGATATAAGAGTGTGGGTGGTTACTAAGGAAACCACTCACTAACTCACTAACTCACTCAAACTCAGGGTGGCAGTCGTAGGCGGCAACAAAGATATCCAATAGTTACCTGTTCTTCTTGTTATCAATTCGGAGACCCCGGGAACTCGGTGAGACTGGAATACCCGATCCCATTCCGACCTCGATGCTGTGAATCGTCTTGCGCCATATGTACTGAGATTGTCGATTGTTCGGGAGACATGGTCCGACCCGGTCTAACGATTATGCTCTTGAGCGTAATGTTAGACTATCTGACTATCGTCAATCATTGATTGACATTCCAATCAATTGTTCGGCTCGGCGGCTCTCAACTCTCAGAGTTTGAGCTGCTACATCCAATTCTTTCTCGTTATCGGAGTATCAAGTTGTTCTCTGCAGAGCAGAGCAGAGCAGAATAAAGAGCTGAGACTCTCAGCTCAGAGTTGGTCAACAACCAACTCACTCGCTCGTTTCTTACTCTTACTCTTACGAGTTACGAGTTCGTACCAATTGATTCATCAAGCCGATTGATTGACCTGTCTGTAAGTCAACCCAGTTGATCTTTACCATCATGCATGCATGCATGAACAACAAACTCGAGACTCGTCGAAAGAAGAGACTGCGAAAGAGTAGTTGAGAGTTAAGAGCTTGCCGACGTCAGTGTTTATCCGTCGGGTTATACTGTTATTTAAATAACAGAGAATAGAAACAAAGAGAAATCGTTAAGCACGAAGAAAAGCTTGACATTCCATCTTTGAAAAAAGCGTCAGGCCCAAAGAGCTTACAGTAGTGCCTTGCGTTGCGAGGTCGTAGAGCCGGTAACCTCGTTGCCTAAGAAGATCGCGAAATGCTTGTTTTTCTTTGACTTACTCTGAAGACTCTGTTAACGCTAGTGAAGCATAATGCTTCATGAAGCGTTACGACATGTTCTATTCGTTGAACTTGAGGTTTTTTTGACAGGCTTCTCCTAATTTGGTCAACAACCAACTCCCCGAAGCATTCTAGGCTTACGCGCCCTCCGTCCCGCACAAGAGAAGAGAAGATGGGACCAAGTAAGAGAAAATGGTTCGAAGAGGCTATATAGCTTCGTCGAATGGTTTTCTCGTTAGACGGAACAACTCTCACTCCTGGCTGGGCTATGGGCTCTGGACTTCCCTAAAGAGATTACTCTAATTATATATTAAGTCTCATTAAGGACAAAACACGCCGTGAGGAAATATTGACCCCCAATCTTAATTAATTAATTACTTAAGTAATTTCCGGTCTAATTACTCATTTTCTTAGAGTTGTCTATCTCTCTATCTCTCTCTTGAGATCTCAAGAGTCTCTCTATTCTCTTTATGAGTAAAGAGATGATCTAACCGAAAGAATAATCTGGTTGTGATCTACACCTTCGGCTTGCTTGGCTTACTGATTCTCATCTTGTGGAACTCCTGGGCCCCCTTCTTAATCTCTGGAAAACAATGTCCACCCCACATGAAAAAAGCTTGAGTAAAGCAGTACAGGACTGAGCTACGGGCTTGGCTTCACTTCTGAGACTTGTTCGTGTCCTCCTGAGTAAATCATACAACTTTAGCTTAAACTTTCAAGACAGTGTGGGTTATTCCCGGGGGTGTTACACGTGTTACCTATGGGGGAGCACTCTTGTCGACTCTCGGTTCTCTGGTTTTGCTTTCAGTGAGTTCAGATGCATAGAATCTTTTTGGGGTCCTGCAGAAGAAGCTTGAGAATCCGGTAGAAGAGATAAGCGGGAACTCAGTAAGCTATGGAAATGATACTTCTTTATTTATCGAAATCATACTTATCAGACTGCATTCATAACTGGCGAACAGAACTGTCGATTGGGATCAATTCAAGCTAGACAAGTTATCTCTTTGGTTACTCTCATACGGGAAACGAATTTCGATAGACTGAATAGAGTTCCATAAATCAACATTCGGCCTTCAATCAAGTAATAAAGTAGAATGCCAAACATCGACCGGAGATGCTGAAACTCCCTGTGCGGTATCAAACTAAGCTCCGAATATTCCTATCGACCCGAATGAATTAGTCCACATTCATTCTCCTTTAATCTTCTGACTCATGCATAAGCTAATGGCGGATACGCGAGAAGTGAGAGCAATGCACGGGAATTCCATTTCTATATTATAAATGTGGGAACCAAACGAAAGAGGGGACTAAGGGTTTTTTCAAGTCGATTCTCCGCTCTAACAAATAAGGTTATAATGGCTTACTTCACCGTATACAATAACCCAATAATAAATCACAAGAGAAAGACCGTAAGACTCTCATTTCTAAGATAGGAATGTTAGCCGGGAAACTTCTTGTTGATGTAGCCTCCTTCTTTCTTTGGTTTCATCATTGGCTTTGGTCTTTACGAGTTGCGGGATTGCAAACTTTTGAGAAGGCTGTTAGGAAAACGAAGTGACAGGATTCAATGTTGCCGGGTAAACCAAATGTTATCTTGATCAAAATCGACACCGACCACCGCATAGATTCCCGTGGGATGCCAAGGCCCAAAAAAGCTCCACACGAAGAAAATAATGAGTTGAGAATTCGAGTCGAGAATCATGAGATTTGAAAAATCGGAGTAATTCAAATATGGCTTTTGCGCTTTTCTTAGACCTTTCTTTCTTTTGGGTTACGCAATTGAATGACTCGTAGGTTACTTAATAAGGACCGGAATCAGAGGTTTCGGCTTTTCTTTCTTCGGGGCTCCCGATTGCTTTTCCTTTCTTCCTGTAGTGGAAGCAGACTAGTTCAGACTGATCTCTTCTTCGATTGTGAAAAGACTATACAACATGTTCTTGAGCTCCTTTTCGTGGGTACACCCGAATGAACTCTAGCTTATTGCTACGCGCCCTAGCTATAATGAAAGGAAGATGACATGGAAGTCGAAAATACCACATCATACTGTAAGAAGAGACTCCGAAGTCTTGTGTTTAGTCTTGTTCTAGTCACAAGATTATAGGAAGCTCGGGTTCAAGTCGTTCGGCTAAGAATCGCCGGCAAGAGAGATGGAGTCACTAAGCCCTAACTCCTGAGATCCATTATAATTCTATCAGTCAGCAGAGAGTGGAACGATATTCGGATCAATCATAAAGTCGTATAGGACAGAACCTTTAGCTGCGAACGAGTCTTCTTTCAGAAGCAGTGTTCAGCTGTTTGCTCTCGAGGGAGATCAGTTACCTATCGGCATAAGAAGGGGCGCTAGTGAGTGGGAAGAGTCCTGGGTAACCACCTCGTCACAGCAAGTCAGACAACTGGATTCATCTGCATCTTCTGTGAATCAATTACTTATCCATCAGATCAGACTAAGAAGACTTTCTCGAATTCTAAAAAAAGAGGAAGAGGCTCCTGTAGGCACACTAGAGCTTGACAGTCTGAGTTCAGCTCGAAGAAACAAAAGCTACTTTCTCGAATATCTTCGGGTTTGCTTCATATATTCTCTTGGATTTGATGAGGTTACCCCTTCATCACCATAAGTGCTTCTTTGAATGCCCCGACCGTCGTGAGATAGGTTCTTTTATCCTGTCATTCAGTATACCTAATGCGATTGATCCTTATGAGTTAATGCAACACAAAGAAAAGACACAATTCGGGAGTATGGTAATAAGCTGGGTTGCACCGTAGTCTCCATAGCATAGTGTTGGTTAGTCTGCAGGCAGAGACCCAACGCCTTCAGTTCACAGTATACTTACTTTTCTAGGTGTTCAGTCCAGAGACCTATTCGAAAGACCCTTAACTAGGCCCACTGAGAAAGAAGGGAACGAGTTAAAGTTGTAAAAAAGCAACCCGACTTCCTAGATAGGTCCCACTTCGCTTCTTTGGAGACCGTTTCCATCAATAAAGGAGACTCACAGCTTCTCTTCAGAGATCATGTGCCTGTCCAACCAAAAGCTCAGAGTCGCCAACGCGGGTCTATCTAGCCTTTATTACTAGAAAGATGGGGCTTCAGCCAGCTACTTTTGTCCCGAAATACAATCTGTCAAAGCTCAACCAGACACTAAGAATAAAAGGTCTGTTCAGCGCGTCAAGCAAACCGAGAATAGAGAGACTTGTTGGAAGAAAACAGAGTTAGTCCTATCACAAGAACTTGGCATTGACA